TTATTTAGGTGAATTTACGTAGATCTACAATATATCAATAATAGAATTAAAATAGTAAAATATCTAGTATCTCCTTTCTTCTTTTTCTTCTTTTTTTTGTCTTTTATTAAAAGAAGAAAAAAAAAAGAATAGAATTTAAAAACAAGAGTAGTGCTAAAAGAAGAATATAAAAAATATAAAGTTAAAGTGTACGCTGTAGAATTTTATTTATCTTAAGAGAATTAAATTAATATTATCTTCTCTAATGCTTCTTTTAAAGATAAAAAAAATTTTTTATAAATATTTATAAAAATTATTAAAACATTAAAAATTAAAGATGTTTTTTAGGTATTAAAGTTTAAATTATTAATATCACGTACCAAATTTAAAAATTTTTTAGAGAAACAGATAAAAATTACGAAAATAAACTAATACAAATTTATAGAGTTTTACGGTTAAATCTTTTAGAGCCATGACCTTCATCTTTTTAATTTTATTAGACTTTAGCATTTATTAAACAGATTTAATAAAGCTAACGTTCACCTGGAGATAGCACCTAACAAAATAATTAAGAAAAATTGTCTAATTAAGGATTTAAATTTTACCGGTCTATTAAAAAAAAAATTTTTTTTTATAGCGTTCAAGTAGACTAAATATTTACTTATAAAATTTTAACTAGCTAATTCATTAAAAGAGGAGTAATATTATATAATATTTCACTAATCATTAAGTAATTTTAATATTAGAAGTGAAACCTTTAATATCTCATTTATATTATAATTCAATTTATAAAAGCTTTCTGTAATAAAAAGCCGAGATAGCTCTTTTATAATTACTCCTTAGAAGTAGAGCACACAAATTAATATTCGTTAAAAGTCTATGAAAAATTTTTTATCCAGTACGATCCTTTCGCTACCTTTGTTTAACGCTAATTTGATACTGACGGGTATAGATGTTCCGGCATATATACAAAGTTTAAGTCCTGATTCTTTAATTTTACTTCAAATTTTTTTTACATTGGCAGGTCGATTCTATGATTTATATTCTGAAAATATAAGACAAGTTCATACTCCTATGGATGTGGTAACAGAAGAACTTCTCTCTGACAATTATCCACTGTCTAATATACTAGAACTTGTTGCTATACTTGATAATTTACTGGAGAATCTTTCAAGTCTAGAGCTACCGGCCCATATAAATATATCATGAGGATTACAACTATCTACATTAAGACATTTATTAGTACGTCTAGATGACATTCATTCTGATTTTACTCGTATAATTGAAATAGCAGGTAGAGTATCTGAACTAGAAAATCATACAGATGAGGAGGCTGTGGTATATCTTATGGGTGTTTTTAATAACCTACAAGGATTTGCCCATAGTAACCCTGAACTAGCGGCCCGAGCTTTAGATGTCATAGGAGAATTTAAAAGCCAAATAGAATTGATTCATACCTTAGCAGTATTTACCGCACAGCTCGCACAAGGCTTGTCCTTGCTACCTTAGAGCCAAGTCCTTAGCCTTATAATTTATTTAATTAAACCTGACAGGTAGAAACACAAGAATTACACCGCTGTGCCTAAATATAAAATGTTTATAAATTTATAGCATCCACGGTGTAATTTATTATACCGCGTTCGCTATTGATTAGCTATTAAAATAATATAAAACCCCTTTATCCTTACTATCGCTACTACTAATGACTTTTAAAATTTAGTTAAACCGTGTCATTACCCTCCCTTTTTTTTTTACTTTTATCGCGTACGCGGTAGGTTTTAATTAATGTAATTACTTCTATTTAATTTACTTGTGTTAGTAGATCTACCGTAATTTTTATAGTTAAATAAATTATAAATATTATAAAAGTAGTTTAGTTAAAATATAAAATTATTTATTTATATAAAGCCTATGATTTAATGGCAGAATAATTTCTTGATGAGAAATCTGTAGAAGTTCAAATCTTCTTGGGCTTAATAGAAAATTAATCTCCTCCCTTCTCCCTACTTTGAAGGTTTGTAATATAGTTATACTGTCACCTTAAATAATAGGAAATTATTAACCTTATTAAAATAAATATATATTAATAAAGTCTATCCCTATTAATTTAAGTAAAATTAAAAAAATTTTTATCCTAGAATAAACCAATTAAAAAACTTTATAGTTCTTAACTTTATCTATTCATTGTATTTAACCATATTTTTAGAATTTCCCGCTTATAGATACTTAAATTTTTCTATACATTTTAATATATGGTAAAATATTAATATAAAAAAAATAAAGGGTTAGAATAATACTAGATATCCTATCTAGGCTATAAATTTTATAGCTATTCCATTAATAAGTAGATATATAGAAATACCGCTAGGGTCTCTCTACGCTAAGGTTAAGCGGTAGATGGATATATAAAGAAATAATGAAATTAAACAAGATAAATATTAAAAAAAAAATGAATAATAATTTAATGTATACAATCTTAGGGCTTCTTCTTAATTTAATAGATGTTTTAGCTGTAATTTTACCTGTTTTGTTAGCCGTTGCTTTTATGACTATAATAGAAAGAAAACAATTAGCTGCTCATCAAAGAAGAGTAGGTCCTGTCGAGAGATTTGGGAAATCTCTTTTGCGGGTTAAACTATCAAACTCCGGGGACACCCTAAAGACTATAGTACCAAACTATATTCGAAAGAAGATAAGTGGCTGAAGTAATTACTCAGGTATGGTAATAAGCTATAGTATAAGTGAAAACAAAATGGGCTATCGCGGATCTAAATCAGTATTAAAAGTAATACTGTAAAAGAGCAACGAGTAGACGGTAGTTGGTTTATTAATCCAATGCTACCTTGGTTAATAAACTTAAGGTGTACTCTAATGGGTTTCGAAAGAAACTATCCAATCAAAATCCCTTCTAATCAAATAAATAAATTATTATAGTTCTAATTCTTATTCTACTTTAGTTAGAACTCCTTTGAATCCTTATTTTGTTAGTGGTTTTTCAGATGCTGAGTCTTCTCTCCCCTTTGGGGCTTGTAATCCTAATTTTAAAAGAACCCAAAAATAATACTAAATGAACAGTTAAAACAAGATATTCAATAAATGTACATAACAAGGACACAGAAAAACTAGAATTAATTAAATCTTTTTTTTTTTTGAGGGTGTAGGTACCATTTAAATCCAGAGTACAGATACTGTTCAATTTCGAGTAGGTTCTTTAAAAAATTTAAATGATAAAATAATACCTCATTTTAATAAGTACCCTTTATTCTCTTTTTTAATTCTTTTTATTTTTTTAAATAAACATAGAAAACATAGAAAACAGAGAAAACAGAGAAAACAGAGAAAACCGAGAATAAAGACATAAAAAAAGCCGACTTTATTTAAAAATAATAAGCCTAATTAACAAGCGCGTACTATAGAGAGAACATTTAACATTAGAAGGCTGACATAAAATTCTTTCAATCCAAAAATCTATGCCTTAAATTAGGTTTATATGAGAAATTAAAAATAAATTTTCCAGATATTAGTCCAATAGAAAGACCTTTAGTAGCTAAACCTGAATACATAGAACCTAACTTAATTGCCGTAATTAGCAGCGGTGAGGGGTGTTTTCAAGTTAAATCTACCGCTACGCGATAAAAATCAACAAGATCTAAATGAGGTGTTCAAGTATCTATCTATAGTACTAAGTAGCGAGCGCTCGCCTTCGCGCTTGTTTAAATTTTATCTCTAGTAATATGAAAGAGATAAGGAGCTAATGAAAAGTTTTATAAATTATTGTGGTAATATTAGCACAAATTCTACCTGCATAGACTACACAGTTGTTAGATATGAAGTGCTTAAAATAATTCCATTTTATAAATATAAAATAGTTGGAATAAAGCTTCAAGATTATTTAGATTTATTTTTTTTTAAAAAAAAAAAAAAAAAAAAAGTAGCAGAGTTAATGAAAACTAAAGATCACTTAACAACATTAGGGTTAGAAAAAATTAAGAATATTAAAGAAGGTATGAATAAAAAAAGATAATTACTCGATCCCTGATGAGCTTAACTACTAGCCTGCGTAAGGCTGGGTTGCTTAGTGTACTTTTTTATAATTGTTTCGCGTACGCGGTAAATATTATTTGTATGATAAATTTGATCACCATGAATACTGTAGGTTACTATGGAGTACTTCAACCTTTTGCTGATGCTTTAAAACTAATTTTAAAGGAAACAGTTATACCTTCTCAATCTAATAAAGTTTTATTTTATTTAGCTCCTGTATCTACTTTAGTTTTTAGTTTATTAGGTTTATTGTCCTTGGCCTAATTAAAATATCACCATTTGCGGGAATGTCCTAATAATTTGAATACTCTCAGCTCCTGATTAAAAAAAGGTGTCAAGCCCCAAAGGGGATAGTAACAATTTCAAGTTTGTAACAATGGGTAATCCGCAGGAAACCAAAAAATTATAAGCAATAGCTATTGATTTTGAGTAGGATCCTCAGAGACTAAACGTGAAATAATATAAGGTTAGTTAAATTTTTAAGATATTTTTCTACTTTATACTAAAGAGATAGTCCAAATCTTTTCATATATCTAGGTATCTTTATAAAATGATCAAATTATAATATTGAATTTATTTATTTAAGTTCTACCGTAGGGGAGGGAATATAAGTAAAAAGTCCTAATAAAGGAGAGCTGTTAATTTATCTGCGAAGCAGTACGCGGTAGAAATAAAGGAGCTATAACGCCCTCTGCTCCATAATCACTCTGAATATAAAAAGAGAATATATTCGGTTCAATATTAGAAGATTTAACAGCAGTAGCATAGCGGTACTCATTTAAATGGTAATACTAGATTACGTTTTTATATGTCTTTAAGGAAAAAAGAATTAATTTATCAACTATATTCAAATTTTAATTCCTATGTATAGACAGAACCTAAAATTTAGAATAGAAAATTAAATAAATTAAGTAAAGATGATCGCTTCCCTACCTAGCCTTTCCTCTTGTTTTTTTAAGTAATAAAAAGAGAACAAAGACAGGGCAGGGGTAAAATAAGATATTGGTTTATTAAATATCCATTGTTTAATTGGGGGATTAAAAATTTTTATGTCAAGCCCCAAAGGGGATAATAACAAAAACATAAAAATTTTAGCTACAAATAGTTCTGATAAATTAACAGCCGTTCCATAAGCTTTAGGGCTTAAGGGCGATGGTTCTGTATATAAAGCTACAGGGATTATTGTTCTTTGTACCGATTCTTATTCTTCTTTTTTATTAATAAAAAAGACAAGGAAGATGTATTACACTTAATTTCAATTTTAGAAAATAAGTTTAACCTATCGGGAGGAGTCATTGAATAAAACCAGTATAATAGAATTAACAAATCATCATTACTTTTTTTAATGGATATAACAAAAATTTATATCATTCCTTCTATGCTTTATAAATTAGGTCTTTAAACGGATGTATTTTAAATTCTATCTTTGAGTACTGTCTGCGAAGCAGTACGCGGTAGAATTAAATTTTAAATTTCGTTACTCTCTTTACCCTCTTAAGGAACAAAATATATTAAATTTTAGGCGTAATAGGGCATAGATTTGTGGGGAATAATACCATTTGGTCAAGGTTTAGCATTATCCGATTTTTCATTAGGAGTGTTATATACGTTTGCATTATCTTCTTTAGGTGTGTATGGTGTATTATTAGCTGGTTGGTCTGCTAATTCTAAATATGCCTTTTTAGGTTCACTAAGATCTACTGCAGCTATGATTTCTTATGAATTAATTTTAAGTTCAGCTATTTTAATTATAATATTATTAACAGGTTCTTTAAATTTTACTACAATAATAGAAAGCCAACAATGTGTTTGGTTTATTTTACCTTTATTACCAGTATTTATTTTTTATTTTATATCTATTCTAGCTGAAACTTCTAGAACACCTTTTGATTTACAAGAGGCTGAATCAGAGTTAGTAGCTGGATTTTTTACTGAACATTCTTCAGTTCCATTTGTATTCTTCTTCCTGGGGGAATATTCTTCAATAGTTTTATTTAGTTGTTTAACAGCTATTTTTTTCCTAGGTGGATATAATTTCCCGGAAGTTTTTGTTAACGATTCTTTTTTAAACTTACAAGCTATTGTTTTAGGTTTAAAAACTTGTATTTTTTGTTTCTTCTTTGTATGGTTTAGAGCTACTTTACCTAGATTAAGATATGATCAATTAATATCTTTATGTTGGCTAAACCTATTGCCAGTAGCAGTAGCTTTTATTATATTAGTTCCAAGTATATTAGTAGCATTCGACATTTCACCTTACTAATATTTATTTTTATTTATCCCTTTTTAATTATAACTATTCATCCATTTTACCTGTTTTAGCCCTCCGTTAGACAGGAAGAAAGAAAGTAAACGGCTCACTACCTTAAAAATAGATGATGTTAATTTCCATTGCTTTAAAAGGCTACAGGAAAATAAAATAACCCCTTAACTTAATATAAACATTCTTGAGTTTTACACTAAGACAGTCCTTAGCTTAAGATACTCAATGGGTATTTACCGACTTAGCTATACTAGACATAGAATGGTTAAAAGGAATTAAATATCAATTATTAATTGTCCCTAATAATAATGCGAGCTAGGAGAGCGTTAAATTCTTAAAGTACTTAAGCTAAAATAATAATACTAGTGCTGAAATAAATATAAAATCCCCTACTTTTTAGGATAGAACCTCTAAATAAAAAGATCTGTATATTTTAGAGGAGATAACTAGTATAAATTTAACCCCCAGCATTAAGCGAACGATTACCAGTATACATAAATTAAAACAGTTATAAATAAACTAGCAATACTATTCCTTATTTATCGCCTCTTGTTTTTTTTTTTAGAACTAAAATTTATTATAAAAGTAGTTTAGTTAAAGTACTTTAAATTTAATAAAGCCCGTAATTTAATGGTAGAATAATTTCTTTAGGATAATAGAAATTTGTAGAAGTTCAATACTTCTTAGGCTTATAATAAATAAATAAAAAATAAATAAATATTAAAAAAATCGTTGTTTTGTACTATAAATTAGATAAATTTTGTAAATTAAAAATTATAAATTATTTAATTAAATTTATGTCCCCTTTGTACTAAAAAAGTTAAAGTTATTTTTAATTTATCCTTTCCTAATGCTATATATTAATAAAATATATTAATATAGAAAACTTTATTCATTTTGTGATATAAGATCACGGTTGAAATTTCTTAAAAAAAAATAAAACCTATTTAATTAATTTTATTTTAATTTAAAAAATAGAATGATCTTAAATAAAAAACCAATTAAAAAAAAATATAAAATTTAAAAATGAGAATATTAAAAACCCATGTTTTACTCCGATTAGTCAATTCTTATATTGTAGATTCTCCTCAACCAGCTAATATTACTTATTTATGGAATTTCGGTTCACTGTTAGCTCTTTGTTTAATAATACAAATTTTAACCGGAGCCTTTTTAGCTATGCATTATACTCCTAATGTTGATTTTGCCTTTAATAGTGTTGAACATATTATGAGAGATGTAAACAATGGATGGTTAATTAGATACACACACGCTAATGTTGCATCATTTTTCTTTATATTCGTATATATGCATGTTGGAAGAGGTTTATATTATAGTTCATATAAAACACCAAGAGTTTTAGTTTGGTCAATTGGAGTTATAATCTTAATCTTAATGATGGCTATAGCTTTCCTGGGTTATAAACGTAGCCCAAAATGGTCTAAATTTAAACGCAGCCTTGCCTTTTTAATTTGCGGGACTGAGCAGCAAATGGAGCGTTTTATATTTTATTTTCTTCTTTTTTTTTTTGTTAAAAAAAAAAGACTAAAAAAACACGTAGACCTTATCAAGACAGAAAGCACATTCCAGGTAGATCTCGTAAACACGACACAACCTTTAAAGTTACATAAGGGTGGTGGTAGCTTTAACGGTCTTAATTTAATAACTTTTTTATCAAGGCCTGCGGAGCCGCAGTCACAAACTGATGGTTATAATCAGAGTGTAACGCGACATGGTAAATACTATTCAACAGAAAATAAAGCAAAAAATAATGCATTGCGCACAGCACTTCCCACGGTGACGCGGCGCGTAGCCTCGCTTACGTGCTTAAAGGGAGGAGCTAAGGAGAGCACGTACTCCCTTTCGAAAGCTAATGCGAAATTGGACACGGAAAGGGTAAGGGAGCAAGCGAGAGAAGACCGTGAAGCGAGCATTATAGTTAACGCCCACGATAACCAGAGAGAGGTGGTATTAAAAGACTTTATTAAAGAAAAAAACTTAAATCCTATATATTGTTATGCAGATTTACAATTAGAATCTACAAAAAAAAAAATACAAACAGAGACTAAAAATCTTAGTGGAGTGTATTTAATATTAAACAAAGTAACATTAGATTATTATATAGGGTCAGCGGCTACAAATAGGTTTTATGCCAGATTTTATAATCATTTATTCAATTTTAATGGCTCAGGAGGTAGTAAAATTGTTAAACTAGCTGTTAGAAAATATAAATTATCTAATTTTTATTTTTTAATATTAGAAATATTTCCAGATATTGTAAATAAGGAAAATAATAAAAAATTATTAGATTTAGAAGATTTCTATTTAAAATCTTTATTACCTAATTATAATATATTAACTGAAGCTGGCTCTAGTTTTGGTTATAAACATACTGAAATTTCTCGTATAAAAATGAAGTACAACTATAGTATAGAGCGACGTGAAAAAATTGGTAATTTAAATAGAGGAAAGAGTTTAAGTAGTGAAACCATAGCAAAATTGAGAGAAAAGGCTTTAAAGAGAATTACTCTAAATTATCCTGAAGAAAGTATATTAAATATGAAGAAAAAATCTAAACCTATTATTTTATATAATAAAGATTATACTGTATTTGGAGAATACTCTAGTATCATAGAAACAGCCAATTCTATAAAATGTAATGAGAAAACAATTAGAAGAGCTTTAAAAACAGAAAAAAAATTATTAAAAAGACAATGGTTTGTTAAATATAAATAAAAAATATCGCTCTCTCCCTTCTCTTTTCCCTTAAGGCTGTGGCGCGCTTCTCCCCATCCCTCCTTACCCCTCTCAATTAGGGAGTACGCGGTTAAAAGGATGGGAAGGGAGGGACACTGGCTTAATGGTAGAATGCGCGTCCCTAAACGTAAGAGGAGGCGAGCGCTGGTTAAATTTAGATTATAGTCCCATGAGTATAAATTTCTATGCAACTTCTAGAGGAAAATAGAATTAAAGTGGAATAACCTTACAAGGTTATTGAAGAAATATTACTATACTTTCTTTGGCAATATTAGTGAAAACGATCAAAAGATTTTATCAATTTATTTCCTATATTTCTTCCCATTCTCGCTACTCCTTTTGCCCTTGATATTAAAAGTAGCGCGTCCCTTAAGGTAGTAGTCCTTGCTGGTCTAGGGTAATAAGGCACATAATAAAGCGTAGGGCTCTGCTCCCTTAACTAACACGTGAAGGGAGCGGAGCCTTTATGGCAGAGAGGACTTACAAGGTTAAAGAAAAAGTAACGTTCGCTATTAAAAGCGTAAAAATAAATAAAATAAAATAAGAGATCGTCGGTCATCTAGATGGTCGCGACAGACTGGGTCACTAATGGGTGGCTGAAACGCTGCTTAATGCACAGTCGAAACTTTTAAATTTATATATCTGTACGCGTCCCTTTTCCTGTCATTATCCCCCTAAGGTACCTGCCCTTCCCTTTACCGCGTAGCTTTCTTTCCTTAAGGGAGTGACGTGCCAAAAGGGAGAAGGAGAAGGGCACCGCTAGGAGCGGTGCCCTTAGGGCTGTGAGAGGGGTAATCGTAGGCGGTGAGAGTTACGCTATGCGCTTAAATTTAATAGAATATACGAAATTAAAGTTATTCTGGCTTATTAAAAATATATCAATTATTGCACCCTTTGTCCTTCTTTCTACCTTTAGGGAGGGAGGATAGATATAGGGAAGATATATAGGAAAGGGGTAGCGTACCCTTATTTAATAAGTAAGTTAGTATGTGTTACCTTATGGACAAATGTCACTATGGGGTGCAACTGTTATTACTAATCTATTATCTGCTATACCAGTATTTGGTCAAGATATTGTAGAGTTAATTTGGGGAGGTTTCTCTGTGTCAAATGCGACACTTAACAGATTTTTCTCTTTACATTATCTATTACCATTTGTGTTAGCTGCTTTAGCTGTTGCACATTTAATAGCTCTACATGAACATGGTTCAAATAATCCAAATGGTGTAACTTCAAATGGAGATAGATATGCAATGCATCCTTATTTTGTATTCAAATTGCGCCGTCTCGGTATTTTTACGCACCCTACCCCTACTCGGGGAGAGCTAGGGAGATTCTGTGTGAACGAATCTGGAACATCATACTTAGGTAGTCGAGGAAACTCGTTGCTGAACAGAGCATGTATGAAAAAGGTCCCCGAAATTGCAAAGCATCTAGCGATGTGGGGATCAGTTCAATTAGATATGGTTAGAGCTATACTGCCCAAATTTCAATTTCCATCTCACTCTCACGAAGGTGGGTATCTTAGATGCATAGAGATATTTCAACTTTTACTCAGAGCAGGCTTTGAAGGCTTTGGATTCACACAAAAGTTGGAGAGTTGTACCAAAAGTACAATCAAGGAAATGAGTGAAAAACCTAAGTCTAAGGGCTCACGTATTAATACAAATTCGGGTCCCGCTACCGTCAGCAATGGCCAAGCGGTCAGATGGCTTGGAGTAGCAGTCCACAACAGATACGGAGTACGTAACGGTACTAGAAGTACTTTAAAAAAGTCGCTGTGAAGTAGCCCAGTCCTAACTTTGCTCAGAAGACACAGTACAGGAACAGGATGTTCAACAAATGTACAGGAGAAACTGCGCGACCTTAATAATCGATCCCAAAAGTTTCCAAACCTACCAATAGACCGAGATCTTTACCGAACCTTTATGTTAAATAAAGATATGTACCTCATCGCATACAACAGATTAAGATCTAAACCTGGAATGATGACCCCTGGTATATCACCCAGAACATTAGACGGATTGTCCTTAGATACTATTACAAAGATTATCAGCCAACTTCAGTCAGAGAAATTCTCTTTCTCCCCGGGTAGCAGAATTCTAATTTCAAAAGCCCAGGGAGGAACCAGACCTCTTACAATCGGTGACCCTCAGGAAAAACTGGTTCAAGAAGTTATTAGACTTGTGTTAGAAGCCATATACGAACCTTTATTTAAAGATACATCTTTTGGGTTTAGACCTAAAAAAAGTTGCCATACCGCACTTAGACATGTATTCACAAAATTTAAAGGATGTGCCTGGTGGATAGAAGGGGATATCAAAGGATGCTTTGATAACATCCCACATGATCAACTTATGAACCTGCTCGCCCAGAAAATAACTGACCAAAGATTCCTTCAGCTTATCAGAAAAGCGCTCAATGCTGGTCACATGATGAATAAAATCCCTATCTATGATATAGTAGGTACCCCGCAAGGGTCTATTATTACTCCTATACTAGCAAATATATATTTACACCAGCTCGATTTATTTATGGAGAACCTAAAATCAGAATTTGATATATCCGGCTCAAGGAAACGGCACCCATTAGTTAGAAAGCTACAGTGAGCCATAACCAAAGCTAAAAGAACAGGTGATTCCGACGCGGTTAGAAAATTGGCCGTGGAAATGAGAAGCAACCCCAACAAATTAATCAACTCCGGTAACCGGAAATTACAATATGTTAGATACGCTGACGATTGGATAATCGCAGTAAATGGTAAGTTATCAGAAGCAACAGATATCCTTAACAGGGTAACACTGTTCCTAAAAGAACTAGGCTTAACCGTCTCCCTAACCAAAACTAAGATTACCAATACCTACAAGAAGCATGCTCTTTTTTTAGGAACAAACATTTCCCACTCTAAAGCAGTTACCTATTCTCTACACAGAAAAGGTACAGTACAGATAAACTCAGGTTTCCTAGTTCTTAATGCCCCTATGAAGAGAGTAGCCATAAAGCTAAAGGAGAGCGGTTACATGAACAACCATCGTGGGGTCACTAGGGTCTCCTGGCTGACCTTAGAAGTCCGACAAATAATTAATCTCGCCAATTCCGTTATAAGGGGTTACGAGAATTATTACTCATTCGTACTCAACAAAGGTCAACTCTGCACTTACGTTTACTACATAATTAAGGATGTGACTCTCAGAACCTTGGCCCACAAGCTAAGTCTGGGGACACGAGCAGCTGTTATAAAAAAATATGGGCCGGACTTAGCACTATATGATCAAGAAAATAGGGATGTAAACAACAAACCTACATTGGTAACTAAACTGTACAAACCAAGCTATCGGATAAATATATGGGACTTTAAGGGGGCTGTAAATACTAACATAAAAGCTCTATATGCTTCAGAATTTTCTTTAGCAAATTTAGACAAACTGATCTGTTCTATCTGTAATAGTGGCTATAAAGTCGAAATGCATCACATCCGTGAGATGAAAGACATTAAACATAAACATGGAACTCTGGACTATTTGAAGGCCAAAAGGAATCGAAAACAGATCCCGGTTTGCCGTGACTGCCACATGAAACACCACAGTGGTGGAGATCTTAACGATTCTTTAAGAAACTCTCTGGTGAAAGAAAAATCATAAAGGTTTTAAGTAGGATAGAGAGCCGTATGATTACGAAAGTATCCTGTCCGGTTCGGTGACGAGCCATGCCAACCCTTACGGCCCTTGCTTCTGCAGCACGGATCCTGCCCTACCCACCGCTCAAACGGATAAGGGATAGGTAAAAGGGGAGAGGGAGTATGTCTTAGTTCAATGATCTTGTAACTATATTTGCATTCTTATTGGTATTATCTATTTTGGTATTTTTTTATCCTAATCTTCTAGGTCGACAAGAATGGCCCAATATAATATATTTAATAGTAAATATTATATTCGCATGTGCTATATGCTGGAAGTATACACCATATAATAATAAATATAATATGGTTAAAATTTATAATAAAACTATAAATGTCAGAGATTTATTAATAATAAAAATTTTTCGTAAATATATTATAATCATGATAAATCCCTTTATAGTCAGATATTATTATAAAGTATATAATCAGCAGATAACCAAAATAATAATTAATTGTTATCATTATTTTTTAAATAATATTTATTTTTATTTAATGAATTCTTTATTACTAGTAGGAATCTCAGAGACTACACGCACAAAAAAAAATAATATGATAAATTCTATAAATTTAAAAAATTTCTCTAATAAAAATCACTACCATTTTTTGGATAATCATAATAATGAAATAAGCTTGGAATTTAAACAATGGTTTGCAGGTTTAACGGATGGTGATGGATACTTATATGTAACCAGAGAAGGATATGTTGGTTATGAAATTACCCTGCCTTACGCAGATGAAAAAGTTTTACGTATATTACAAAATAAATTTGGAGGAAATATACACGGCAGAAGTGGTTGTAAGGCTATGCGTTATCGAACTCAAAATAAAAATACTCTTTATAAAATCGTTCATTGTTTAAATGGCTTATTATTTAACAATATTAGATTGGCTCAATTACATAAAGCTTGTTTAGCTTTAAATATTCCTATAAAAGACCCTAAACTACCTGATATTAATTCAGCTTACATTAGTGGTTTATTAGATTCAGATGGTCACATTAATATATATAAACGAAATTATAATGAAACACATAGATACCAATTAACTATTGCCATTTCAAATAAAAGTAGATGTAACATTGAATTTTTAATTAATGTAATTGGAGGTCAAGTATACTTTGATAAATCTAAAAATGGGCACTATATATGGGTAGCCAACTCTAAATTACTACATTTAAAATTATACGATTATTTTTTAAAATTTCCACCTAAAACCATTAAATCTCATAGAACTTTTTTAATTAAAGAATTCCATGAGTTAAATTCCATAAAAGCTTATTTAGAGAATAATAAATTATCTATGAAATATAAAATATGGAATATTTTTAATATAAGATGAAGTAATAAAATTTTATAATTATTATATATATTTTTAATTAATTAGTTAATTAAAAAACTTTTATATTTGATACTATCGCTTTTTAGATTATATTTAGTTTTTTATAAGATATAGTCCATACTTCAATTCACACCTATTAACCTTTAGTCTTTTTTTTTTCTTCTTTTTTTTTTTGTTATAACAAAAAAAAGAAAAAAAAAAAAGAAGAAACAATATCTAGAGGATTAAGAATAGGCGAAAAATTTATTGAAGAAGCATTCCGATAACTATATTCCAGCAGATCCTATGGTGACTCCCGCTTCTATTGTACCTGAATGGTATCTATTACCATTTTATGCTATATTAAGATCAATACCTAATAAATTGTTAGGGGTAGTAGCTATGTTTGGTTCACTGTTAATATTATTAATCTTACCATTAACAGATTTATCTAGAATAAGAGGTTCAACTTTTAGACCTGCAATGAAATTAGCTTTCTGGTTCTTTGTTGTTGATTTCTTAATTTTAATGTGGATAGGGTCTCAGCACCCTGAAACACCTTATTTAGAAATAGGACAAATTTCAACAGCATTTTATTTTGCATGGTTCTTGGTTATAGTACCTTTTATAGGTATCTTTGAAAATACATTATTAGATATAGCTACGACTTCTACTGCTACAACAGCTAAAATTATTAAAAAAAACCCCTTTGTCTTAAAAAAAAAAAAGAGAAAAAGTAAACATCAAGTATACCTAACTCAGTAACCTTTAAAAATGTACAGTAGCTCTGTACTAATATCTCTAACAAAATATAAAAATAAAGAGCGTCCTAAAAAGAGTTAAAAGTAAAGAGAGTAAAGAACCATATTTGATCTTTTTATAATTACCACCCCTAAATGCTTAAGTTGTTAAAAATATAAAAAAAAAAATAAAACTCGGTGTAACAAAATATCAAATTTCTGATTGATACCGAAATAAGCAACTCTTAGGACTATTGTCCTTTCGTCTTTCCTTAACTATCTAAATAATTTAAATAGGAAAAATAAAGTTGAATATCTAGATTATATAATTTTTTATCAAATTCCAGTATCTATAAATAAAAACTAATATTTGACGGTCATATAGCTTAAGTTTGTAAAAAATAGAAAAAAAAATAAATTGAGTTCTAACCAATAAAAAAAAATTTTTTTTTTAATAGATAATTTAAAAAAGATAAAATTTAGTCTAATAGAGGCTTTAAGGTTTGGCTAAATTTTTAATCAGAAACCCATCCCTTTTATTTATGAAGGATTTACGAAATTTTTACAATATTAAGCAGAAACCTTAATTTTAGAGAATTAAATTTTATATTACAGGATCCCTACACTACTTTAGTCTTTTTTTTCTTCTTTTTTTTTTTTAATAAAAAAAAAGACAAATAAAAAAAAAAGAAGAAAAGAACATCTATTTTATTTAAATATTCAGATTTGGTTAGCTAATTAAGATAGTTAAAGCTATAAACTATTAATTAATAATTTTATTTTATATTTTAGTGACTCAATATTTGCGGATCTCCAGCAACATTACTCTGATTAAATAAAACTCTTTTAATCGCACCCTTTAATACTTTCTATTTTTCGTGTATACGGTAGCAAGGTATTTAAGGTATACCTATAAACTTTGGATTGGAAAATAGCATTCTAACTAATTTTATGTATCCTTACTTTGGTCCTTACCTTTTAAACAATTATTTAAAAATTTAACCATAAATAGCGAGGGTTTTAATAAATTAATTACTTTTCTAACATAGAAAACAGAGAAAACTTAAATATTGTTTTAAAAACTCTCTGCGAAGCAGTACGCGGTAAAGGAAAAATATAAAAGGAACACCATATTTAAGCCAAGTTAAAAAATACCACAGCTAAAATTAAGGTTAGCATTGAATCTAAATTTTTAATCCAAAAGGGCAGTGTTTATACTTATACTAAAATATCGATAAAATAGTTTTTTTTTAGAGTTAAGAAGGAATTGAACCCTGAATTTTTAGACTTTGCAGGTCTACTACAGAACCATCTGTAAACTTAACCCTTTATATTTAAATTAAAATTTTTAGGTTCGACCACAGTTTTACCCTTTTAAAGGTAAGGGTTAAAGGATATATAATTAAAAGTAAATAAGAGTAAATAGGTCTCCTAATTTTAAACCTACGGGCTGTTAACTTTTAAATAGTCCCTCCCTCGCTGACGCGCTAGGTCTATGTATATTTGATAGAGGTATACCGTTTACTCCTACCTGTAAAAAAACGGTAAGATTTAATCTCTATATGTAAAATAAGGTATTTATATAGTATAATTATTAAGCAAAAGAATCTACAGCTTTAACCCATAAGATCGTAAACTAAAAGTGTTAAATAAGGATCAAATAATTTAAAAAGAATAAACATTATGTTACTTTTAGTCTTTTTTTTTTCTTCTGTTAATAAAAGACAAAATAAAAAAAAAAAAGAAGAAAAGAAAAAGTATAAATTTAAAAAGCTAAAGGTTAAGAGGTAATTATTTTTACCATAGTGTGCGGGAAATTTAAGTTTATTGTTAGTTGTAATGATAAAGTAGGAGTGGTTAGCTAAAATTTTAAACAAAAGGAGACATATCAGGGATAAGGGGTGTAGGGATATAGATGATCAATGTGAGGAGGATTGTGGTTAGGAGAAGGTGTATTTAGAAATAGAGAGGTAAGCTAAATTATCGTAATTTAAACATACACATAGAATAGAGCTTTTATGAAAGATAATTAGTAATAATCGAGGATTCTAGAACATAATCTTATATTAATTAGTAGACAAAGATAGGTAAAAGTATAATGATTATAGTTAAAAAGGTATAACGTTTACTTCCTAAGTATATTTTATCAGTTCGAACCTGGTTAATTATATTTAAAATTAGGGGTTATATTTTTTTTTCTTCTTTTTCTCCCCTTTGGGGCTTGTTAACAAGCCCCAAAGGGGAGAAAAGACTAAAAAAAAAATATTTTTTTAAAAATATAGCGTACGCGGTAGATTCTTTTATTTTTTAGTTTCTAGAACGCTATATTATGAAAGGTTTGTTATAATTTAAAGGATGATCTAAGTTAAAAATAGTTCCAGGGCTGTAATTATTATCAATTAATTTTTTATCATTTGTTTTTTTTTTTATAGTTAATTGACTAGAAGATATTTTTATATCTAAATTTTGCATAGATTTATAAAAATTTATAGGTATATTTTTGATAATGTGATGACCATTAGCAATAGATCTTACTTCAGAAAATTTTAAACTATTTCTTTTAACTCCTGCAAAGACACTTCGCTCTATAATATCTCCACTTTCTATATCTTTATGCCAATAACCATATTTTTTAATATCAAGGAAATAAGCTACTTCTATTTTATTACCTCCCAATTCATCTTTCATATATCCTAAAGCATTACTTAAAAAATGATCTGGTAATTTATTGCTTGTAAATACACTATCGGTATCAGTATAAACTACTCCAGGATCTAATTTAAATGGAATCATGTGTATTATCGCATATTAAGTTACAGCAGCGGCTATAGCTACATTATTTTTTTACTGATCTAGTATAAGATTTAAAATCTTTACCTAATAAAGTATTAAGTTTAGATATAATATTATGATTTAAATTAGAGTGTAATAATAATGTGATAATATCTTTATTAATATTTATAATATTTTTTATTATCCTACTCACTAAATATTTAGGTAGATCTACTCTATAAATGTTAATGGTTTCAATTAAATCTTTTTTACGACCAAAGATACCATAGAGTTGATTTAAATGCATTTTAGCAATGAATCTAGTTCCTCCACTACTTATTTTCTTTAAATTATAAAAATGATCCACATATTCACTAAATAAATCAATTTTAGAAAATTCGTAACCTTTAATTAGCTTAATTTTATAACCATGATCTTGAACAGCTTTCAATTCTTCTTTTTTTTTTTTTATTTGTCTTTTTTTTTATTAAAAAAAAAAAGAAGAAAAAAAAAAAGACTAAAATAAACTCCAGTAAAGATTCCATTAGGGTAAATAGTTTTACCTTTATATTTATAAGGTAATAAAGGTTTTAAATTATTAGGAGTTTGAATTTCTGCTAAACAGAAACCAAAAAAATCTTCTAATTTTATAACGCTTAAATCTTTATGAAATTTTTTAATGAAATGGGGCATTGGTTTACACATAGCGTGAGGATATAGTGAATTTATATCGTAATAATAAAGACCTTTGCAATAACATTTATAATAATCAGTAGCACCTCCAAAATATCCCATTCTAATAAAATAATCTTCACTACCTTTAAGGATAGGTATTGCTACACTTAAAAATTTATTAATAAAAATTTTCATTGATAAACTACTTGTAGAAACGACACTCGTAATATCAATATTATAATCTCGAATATATAATTCTTGAGCAGCGAGTAAAGATGCATATAAACAAATACTATCATTTAATGAATATTCTTTAAATTCTGCGTATAAAGATTCGTTATCAAATAAAGATATATTATTAAATAATGGCTGGTAAGCACTACTTTTACCTTGGACATTAAATACTTTACATAAATTATTTAGTGATACTGGGAATATTCTATAATAATCTAACCAAATATTCTCTTTATTATTACCCCTTACTCGATAAGATATTTTAATAAATTTATTAGGCTTGTAAATAATAGTGCTTATATCTTCAGGAGGAGCAAAATTACTTAGTGCTTTATAAATAAAATATCCATCAAAACTTCCTAAATTATGTACAAATACATATAATTTATTTCCATTTAATAGATGAAGTGATTCAATTAAATAATTAAAAAACTCTTCCCATAAATTTATAACTCCTCTATCTAATAACTCATTATTAATAACATTCAATGGATTTATAATAAATATTTTAGTTTACTTGGTTTCCTAGCCACTTGCAAATGATATTTTAATTGGATGTTGTTTATTATTAATATTCATAGTTTCAATATCCATACAAACAAAATTATTTTTATCTAAAGAAAAATCTTTATCTTGGAAAGCTATGGGTTTAATATAACAAGAGGGTTGCTTATCTTTAATAATACTCCCACCACTATGGAATTTTCTTATACTGCCAATATTACTAATATTTTTTTTATCTTTAATTTTTGTTGCATTTTTACTAATAATAATTTTTTATTATATCGCGTACGCGGTAGATTATCCATATTCCATACTGGTACTTTAAATTGAGGTATAACCTCTACTGGATAACCATCTTCATAATTATCATTTATAATATCTTTAACTTATCTGTAATATTCTACAAATGTAGTATCATTATTAATTAATACATTATGGTGATAACTAAATTCTTCATTATTAACTAAAGCTGTAATAATAATAACTTTTCTATAACCAAATCCTATAAAATCTTCATCATTCATTAAACAATTAAATATAGATTTTAATACTTCTTCACTGCCTAATAGATTATCATTAGAAATAATATAATTTAAAAATCTCCCACTGCTATTAAAATTTAAATATAAATTGTTTACTCCGGGGCCTAGCCCTTTTTATATTCCCTGTTTATCGTAACTTCCCTAATGACTCCTTATTAATATAGAAACCTCAATTTAGCTCTAAAGCTTCTAAAACCTTATTTTAGACACCCTATATCTCCCAAATAATAAACATCTTCTAGAAACCTCAAAATTTGAAAGGTACTTTAAATTACCTACCTACTTAAATTTTAACAAATTTCTTAATTTATAGTAGCCACACTGCTACGTAGTGTTTGGTTATTTTTCTTCTTTTTTTAATAAAAAAGACAAGGGGATCTTAACTATTCTAATTTAACAGCCTTAGCCACGCGGCTGTGCTTACTTTTACTATTTGTATAATTAAAAAAAAAAATTTTTTTTAACTGATTCTATCGCGTTAGCAGTAAAACTTTTAAACAGGATTTAAGATTATAAAGTTATATTATATAATAAAGAAGAAGCACTCACATGTAAAGTATCTAAAATGGCATTAGGGAATATTCCAAATATTATAGTAGGTATAAGTAAAGAAATTAATAACATATATTCTCTTCTATTTATATCTTTTAAAACAGGTAAATATGGAGAATAAGAACCGTAACTTATTCTATTATATAAAAATAAAGAGTAACAGGCAGATAATACAATACCTGTGGCTCCTATAGCTGCAATTATAGGATTTTGTTGCCAGATACCTATTAAAGATAATTGTTCTCCTAAGAAATTAATTGTTAAAGGAAATCCTGTATTAGCTAAAATAAATATGAAGAATAAAATAGTAAATACAGGCATATAAGTTGCTAATCCTCTAAGGTAGGCAATAATTCTAGTTCCCGTTCTATCTACCAAGACACCACCTACACAACTAAATAAAGCTGGACTTACAAATCCGTGACCTATAGCTAATAAAATAGCTCCTTCAATACCTTGGATAGTATTAGAGAATATACCAAACACTACAATACTCATATGGGCTACACTACTATAAGCAATTAATCTTTTAGTATCTTGTTGAATAATAGTAGATAGTGAAGCATAAATTACAGTAATAGTACAAATAGTTTGTACTAAAGGACTAAAATAATTTGTAGCATCAGGAAAAAAATTTATTAAAACTCTAATATAACCATATGTTGCTAATTTTAAGATAGTGGCAGCCAATATAATAGATCCAGCTAAAGGAGAATCGCTATGAGCTTTAGGTAACCATATAATAAAAGGATATAGCGGAGTTTTAACTGCAAAAGCTATAAAAAACCCTAACCATAAAATTTTTTGAGACTCTAAACTGATTTCACTTAAGGAAATTAATTGAAAATCTGTTGAACCTATATAAGTAAATATAGTTAAAATACATAATAACATAGGTAAACTCCCAGCTAAAGTATATAAAAATAATAAGAAAGCAGATCTAAATCTATCTTCCCCGTGTCCAAATATTACAATTACAATAAATAAAATAGGTAAAACACTTTCAAAAAAAATATAAAAAAGTAATAAATCTAAGGAAACAAAAGCACATATTTGTAAACTTTCTAATAGTAAAAAAGAAATTAAAAATAATTTTAGATTTTTATTAATATTATTATAATTAGATAATATTGCTATAGGTGTAACAAATGTTGTTAATAAGACAAAATAAAGAGACACACCGTCAATTCCAAAATTTAAATGGCAAAAATTTAATTGGTTGAATTCAGATACAAATTGAAATTGAGTTGTATTAGAATCAAATTGATACCATATAAATAAAGAAACAAATAAATTTATTAGGGAAGTACTTAGAGCTATTCTTTTCATTTGAGTATTATTTCTTTCGCTTTTTTCTTCTTCTCCCCTTTGGGGCTTGTTAGAAAATTGGTTTAGATTAGACAATGCTTTAGAGTTACTTAACTGTAATTTACTTTCTATTTTTAAAGGTGTACTAGTATCAAGTCCTGAGGATACAGAAGCAGGGTGTAGCAATACTAATTCTGGACTTCTTAAATTTTCTTTTATTGCAAAGGACGGGTGAGAGGGGGTTTCAGATATAGGTATTAATAATAATGATCCTATTACTGGTATAAGTATTAAGAATGTTATCATTTTTATTTTTTTAATTATCGCGTTCTAAGTAGCGAGCGCTCGCCTTAGCGCTTGTTTATTGTTATTTTACTACTCTCTTTTTGCTATGCTTTAATTATTTAATTATTTAATTGTATATAAAGAGAATAATATAAAGTAAAGATTTAAGGAATAGTGATTTAATTAATTATTTGATTATATAAAGTATCACTAATTTAAGAGTATAAATTTATATGAGTATATATTTTTAATTATTTATTTAACCTTTATTATTAAGGGAGTGGGGATTTTAATTTATATATAATTTTTTGTTTAGTTTTTTTTTGGCTATATACTAAAATAAACTTAATTATGTTCTTTTATAAAAATTCAAATATGTTTTTTTTTCTTCTTTTTTCTCTTTTTTAGTCTTTTTTTTTTATTAAAAAAAAAAGAAGAAAAAAGACATAAAGACAAGAATAAACCAAGAGAAGTGGTATAGAAACATAAAGTTAGGAAATATCCATATAAAACAAGAAGTATATACTTTAATGGTGAATAACTTAAAAAGAAAACTGATCTATTGATGATAACAATAAATTTATTTATAAAGTCCTATCCTTTTAAATGATGGCTCTCTAAAAGAAATTCTAATTTTACCTTAATTATCTAGTCTCCAGTAAAAATAATTTTATATTTTATTTTTCCTTGGCTAAGAAGGTATTTAACACCTGCATATTTAGTAAAGGTTTTAATCTACCGCGTACTGCTTCGCAGATATATTTAAATTAAAATATAGTTTTATCTTTATTAATTTTAGGGTTTAACTTTAAATATTTACCGGAATAAGAAGATTTTAATTATCTTGTCTTTTTTTTATTAAAAAAAAAAAGAAGAAAAAAAAAATTGCGGTATACTATTAGGGGTTTTAAATTTTTTATATTTTTTTTACAGGTGTCTCGATATTTTACTAGATATTTATAAATAAAATATATCCTAAATAAATTTAAGTTTTACTTCAATAGACTAGGATTACAAAAATTAAACCTAGTAAGGTAAGATTCTAATTATTAAGTAATATTAATTTAAACCTTATTTTTCTCAAGTTTGCCGCGTACGCTAATGGAAGGGTTAGAAAAAAGTAATACTACAGAAGCAAAGTATATTATAATTAATCTTATTTCAGAGAACATACTAGTATCTATTAAAACAGGAGCAAATATTAAAAATAATAAAGATAATAAACCTATTGTAATATATAGTGAATAAGTAGTTATAATTCCTGTATCTAATTTAGCTATATTAATACCAGTTTTTGTAAATGAATTGGCTAATCCATATGGACCTAATAACTCAATAGCACCTCTATCTATCTCTTTAGAAATTGTATAACCAAAACGTAAACCTTGTGAAACTAAATAATGATTATAAATTACATCAAAATAATATTTTCCATTTAAAAAACTGTATAATTTTCTTCCTAATTTATTATCAGTTAAATTTATAAGAATTTCAGGTGTTTGCTGATACATGAAAATTGCCAAAATGGCCCCAGTGAAACTAAAAATAGCAGGTAATAATTTAATAATAGGGTTAAGTGAGAATTCAGCTTCAATAATAGAAATATTATTAGGGTGTATAAATAAAGAGTTTCCAAAGAAATCAGAACCTACACCTACAAATAAATCTGAGAATACAAAACCAAAAAATATACTAAATAAAGCTAAAATTAATAAAGGTATAATAACAGCTACATTTGATTCTGCTGTATTTAAATAAGATTCTTTTTGTCCATTAGCTGTGGTTAAGAAAACTAAACTAATTAATCTAAAACTATAAAAAGCTGTAATACCTGCCGTAATAGAACCTAAAATATAAGCATACAGACCACTAAAACTATATACACCATATGCTAATTCTAAAATTAGATCTTTACTATAAAATCCTGTTAAAAAAGGTGTAGCTAATAAACTAAGAGAACCTACTAACATTACTGTATAAGTAAAAGGCAAAAACTTAATTAATCCTCCCATTCTTCTTACATCTTGTTGATCTGCAAAAGAATGAATGACAGCTCCAGCACCTAAAAAAAGTAATGCTTTAAAAAAAGCATGGTTTACAGTATGCATTAAAGCTACATTATATTGACTAATACCAATAGCCATCATCATATCAATATTTCTTTTATTTTCGTAAAAGTTTGGACTCTATCTTCAACCTATTTTTACTCAATTTAATTTATTAAGCGGAAAAAAAAATAAGAGCTTAACATGTAGTCTCTGAGGAACCTATATTTTAAAAAGTTTTAAATTTATCTTAAATTGGTTTCCTGCTGATTGTCCTATATCCATTTTCCATTTATTAGCGTAGGCGGTATATGTTCATTTGGAGATCTTAATTATTGTTACGCTGTATACTTACTTTATTTTATTTTATATTTTATTTTTCTTCTCTCCCCTTTGGGGCTTGTTGTCTTTTTTTTGTCTTCTTTTTTTTTTTTAATAAAAAAAAAAGACAAAAAAAGAAGAAAAATAAAGACAATAAAGGCGTATTATATTAATTCTGTGATTAAATAAAGAAAAACGTAAATTAAGCTTTAGGAGTTTCCAGCATATAGTTAAGTTTTTTTAGAACATATGATGAAAATTTTATTTTTATATTTATATCTATACTTCCCATTTAAACGTGTGCTTGTTTATTTTTCTTCTATCAATGCTTGTATTAAAAAAAGACTAGATTTCAAAAACATTTTATAGTTTATATTGTTTATATTACAGAAAAAGGGTTTATCTTTATCTAATGTTTCTCTAATATAATAGGTACTTTTATTAACAGCTCGCTCCATTATACGTATACCTTCAAATTCCATTAATAAATTAGAAGTCTCTCAATCAAAACAATATACCTTTTTTTTTCTAGCTCCTAATACGTGATTTAATTTTACAACTTCAGATCTTTCTCTACCTTTAAGAGTATTACTTATTTTAAATTTTATAGCCTCTGAAACTTTTTTTCCATATCTATAATGATTTATACCTGTAAAAGGTTTTATAATAGTTTGAATGTTATAAGACGGATTTATAATATTATACCAATAATCTTCTCTTTCAGATAAATATTTTACAGATTTATCTGTAGCTATTACTTCTAAAATATATAAAGAAAAATTATGTATACCATATTTATGTATAGCACTACAAATAGCCATTTTATTTTTAGTCCTATTAATATAATTTATCTGCGAAGCAGTACGCGGAAGAAAGATAATTTTTATTTAACCTGTTATATAAGTTAACAGATTTACCAACATAGGATTTATTATTAATATTATTAATTCACAAATAAATACCTTTTACATTAAAATATTTTAATTTTATGTTCTTTCTATTACAAGCGCGTACGCGATAAAATCATTATACATATCTGCAGCGCTACGCAGGTATCGATTAAATTTATCAGAAGAAGCTGCCGCGGATTGATAATATCGATCAACAATTGTACTAGAAGATGTATTAGCTAAAGAAGAATTAATTAAATTTTCTTGCTTAGTGTCATCTTTTTTCTCGCTTCGCGGTAAATCGAGAGAAGATTTGTGTAAATGAATTAAACGTATAAGCGAAAAGCTAGAGGATTCAAGACTAAAAATATTTAAATTAATTACAGTCTATAAAAACACATAAGCAAAGAGATAAATATAAAAATAAATATTCTTAAATAATATCCTAATTGTGAGATAGTACTAAAAGCAATTATTCGTTTTAAGTCATTTGCTAATAAACCGCAAGTTGCCGCAAAAAATGCCGTACTTGCTCCTATTAAAGTTATAACTAATAATACAGTAGGAGTATATTCTAAAATGGGTGAAGATCTTAATAATAAATATATTCCAGCTGTAACTAGTGTAGCAGCATGTAATAAAGCACTAACAGGTGTGGGAGCCTCCATACTTCCAGGTAACCAAGAATGTAGAGGAATATTAGCACTTTTAGCTAAAGCTCCCCCTAATAATAATAAAGCTATTAAAGAAATAGCTGTTTCATTCATATAAGGAACTAATGAAAAAACGGAAGCATAATTTAAAGAACCAAATACTGCAAATATAGCAAAAAAACCAATACTCATTAGCATATCACCACTTCTATTCATAGTAAAAGCTAAGATACCTGCTTTATTTGCTTGTATTCTAGTAAAATAGAAATTAATTAGTAAATAAGATACAACACCTATAGCTTCCCAACCTACAAACATTACAAAGAAATTACCACCACAAATTAAAATTAACATACCACCAGTAAAAGCTGACAAATACGAAAAAAATCTTTGGTTATGAGGATCTGAAGATAAATAATCGATACTATAAATATGAATTAAAGAGGAACAATATAATACAGCTAAACCTAAGGAAACTGTTAATTGATCAAAATAAAATTCCCATGATATTAACATTACCTCAGAATCTACCCAAGAACCTAAATTAATATTAACAGGACTATTAGATATTCCTACTTCATAAAAAGCAATAGTCATAAGTAAAGAAGATAAAATTAAACAAGTGCAAGTTATAAAATGTGCACCTGTAACACCTACTTTTCTACCCATAAAACCGGAAACGATTGAACCTAAAATTGGTAAAATAATTATTGATAAATACATTATGTTCTTAATGAAATAGTTCCTCTTAAACGATAATAAGCAACTAAAATACTTAAACCTATAACAGACTCTGCTCCCGCTATAGATATTATATATATACTAAATGTTTGACCAACATTATCATCAAAACCAATAGAGCTTGTTAAAACTAATAACGTCACAGCTAATAACATTATTTCTATGGCTATTATCATAAGGATAATATTTTTTCTATTTAATATAAAACCTAAAATACCTATTAAAAATAAGAATAATGAAAGATTCATAATTTTGTTGTTTTATTTCTTTATAGTGACAATTAATAAATGATATTTAAATTTTATCGCGTACGCGGTACATTTATTATTTTATATTTATGACTAAACAAGCGCGAAGGCGAGCGCTCGCTGTCTACTACTCTGCTCTGTTTATCTCAGTATGAAATTATAATTAAAAAAAATTAACCAAAGAAGAAAGGAGAGTAAAAAATAAATAATAGATAAAATAATAACGGGTGATTCGTATAAAAAACTAGAAGAAATTATAAAAACTAGAAGAAATTATAAAAGCTATATTTTATCGTTGAGCGATTGGTGGGATTGTTCTATTTTACTTTTACCGTCTTTCTAACGAGATTTTATTTTCTTCTTTTTTTTTATTTGTCTTTTTTTTTATTAAAAAAAAAAAAGAAGAAAAAAAAGACTAAAGCCTGTCTAAATTTTATTACATTTAATTTTGATATTCAAATAGGGGGGTGGGTTATTAACTATTTTTGTTAGTAGTACGTACTAAGAATAGAAGGCATAAAAATTAAAAATTTTATCGCGTACGCGCTTGTTACCTAGCCTATTTTAACCTAAGGGATAGAGTTTTTAAATTTTAAAGGCTTAGCAATAATTTATCTAGAGTAAAAATTAAGCACCACCCCAAAAGTATACTGCTACAAATAGAAATAACCATACAACATCCACAAAGTGCCAATATAGTATACTTGCTTCAAAACCTTGGTGGTGTTCTTTTGTAAGTTGATAATTAATGATTCTAATAAATCCTACAAGAATAAAAATTGTTCCAACTATCACGTGGAATCCGTGAAGACCTGTAGAAGCATAAAAAGCAGAACCATAAACACCATCTGACATTGTAAACCCTGCTTCAGAGTATTCAAAATATTGTAAAGCAGTAAATGCTATAGCTAATATGATTGTAATAAATACTCCATCAATAGCAGCTTTTCTATTTCCAGCTATTAGAGCATGGTGTCCATAAGTAACAAAAGCACCACTACTTAACAATAAAAAAGTATTAAGTAAAGGTATAGCAAAAGGATCTAAAGGAGTTATACCTAATGGAGGCCAAGAACCTCCAATTTCAATAGCAGGAGATAAACTAGAATGAAAGAAAGCCCAGAATACAGATAAGAAAGCAAAAACTTCACTAATAATAAAAAGTATAACACCTATCATCAATCCATTTTTAACTTCTTTAGTGTGGTGACCTAAATAAGTTCCTTCTGTGATAACATCTCTAAACCATAAAATCATACCAAAAGTCGTTAAAAAGAATCCTATTGTTAATAATATACCACCATTATAAAAACCATGAAAATACAATACTGCTGCAATAGCTAAATTTAATAATGAAAAGCTTAAAAAAATAGGCCACGGAGAAGGATCCACTAAGTGAAAAGGAAAGTGCTGAAATTTATTTATATTTATTCTCATCTTGTTATAATTTATTTAACCTGTTTTTAAATACTACACTAAATTTAATTAAAAGTATTTATTATTGTTATTTTTTGTTACCGCTTAGCGATATTTGCTTAATTTATTGCAGATACTAGTAACTTCTCTTTATTGTTGTCTTTTTTTTTTTCTTCTTTTTTTTTTTAATACAACAAGCCCCAAAGGGGAGACAACAACAAAAAGAAGAAAAAAAATAAAACTATCATTAGCAGGAGTAACCCAGATTGTGGCTCTATATATCTTAAACCAACTACCGCGTACTGCTTCGCAGATAAATTAAACTTTCCTACTTATTTAATATAGAGAGATTTTAAGAAGATACCTCTACATTTTTTTTTCTTCCTTATCATTAAGAGATACAGCTTAGCCTTATTAGCCTTGCGGTGCCTGGCTGAACCCTTCGTACCTAATTTGGACTATTGAAAAATATAAGTAAAAATTATATTTTTATCGCGTACGCGGTCATTTAATTTAAATTATACAATTAAGAAGCTACACCATCAAAATAAATTATTGCCTTAAACAATAGGCTGACTATTTAAAGGATTTTGCAATAGTACGCGATTAAAATCCAAAGACTACGATAAGTTTGGATATATATAAGAGTATGGTATATTATTAATAAGAGTATATTTAATAAAATAGTAATGAATCTGATAACTATTTTAATACTCTTGTCTTTTTTTTAATTACCGCTTTGGTCCCGCTACTGCTTAGCTAAATATTGTTGTAACTACTTATACCCTATTTCTCATTAACACTATATTATTTTTTAATAAAATTCTGAATTTAAGACACCAATACTCATATACTTTATTATTTTTAAACTACACGATAAAATTTTAGATAAATTATATAATCTATTTTTTATACTTTATTCCTTTTTTCTCTTTTTTTTTTTATTGTCTTTATTAAAAAAAAAAAAGAAGAAAAAAAAAAGACAAATAAACTTATTCTACTTTCAGATTTAAAACTCAAAACTCTATATACTTTATATACTCTATTGTTTTGTAACTAATTAAACTTTACAAATTTAAGGGTAAAATCAGAGATTTGAACTCTGAACTTCATCGCCACAAGATGTAGTTTTGCCAATTAAACTAATCTTACCTTTTAAGTGATTTTTCTATGTTTGAGTAAATGGATACGTAGCTCTCCACCTATATAAATAAACGGTTTAACTTTTTATTTTGCTCCTTATTTAAACCTTTTTCCATTAAGCATTTACTTTTTATTTGAGTAACCTTAACATAAAAGGAAAGATAATAACTAATTAAGCATAGATATTAACTAAAAAATAAAAATAAAAAAAAAGACTAAAATAAACTACTTTTAACTATTTTAATTAATTTACCGCGTACGCGATAAATACCTATTTAGTTAAAGAAATTAAAAATATTAACTTTTATTTGGAAATTGTAACCCTAATATTATTTATATTAAAAAAAGATGATTCAATGTATTAATTATTAATTTAAAACAAAACTTTAAAGTTTTGTTCTCTTTTTAATTTAAGCGCGAAGTGCTTCGCAGATAAAAGACTAGATTTAAGACACCTTATCGGAATTGAACCAATAAACAATTACTTCGAAGGTAAACGCTTTACCTAATTAAGCTAAAGGTGTAAAGTAGAAAATCTTAGTCTTACTTTTCTTCTTTTTTTTTTTATAAAAAAAAAAAGCGCTCCTCTTGTCTATCGCTGGCTACACCAGCGGTTGTCTTTTATTTAATTAATTAATTAGTAGCAGTTATAAGGAGAGATGGGAGAAGCGAAATATCTATTAAATATTTTAAATATTTACCGCGTACGATATCTTTATATCTCTAATTATATAGTTTAAATTATGCACCTTTATAAACAGGTTAAGCTACGAATAATTATACCGCGTACGCGATATATTTAATATACCCAGAGGCCACAAATAAATAGTATTTATATACTAGACCAGCGTTCTGAAGATTATTGAGCTGCATATAATAGGTGGCAAACTAAAAGAAAAGTGCGCTACTTTACCTTATTTTAATTTATCGCGTACGCGGAAGAAGGGCTAATCATTACTTTCATTTCTCTCATTACTCACTAAGCTTTACAATATAGTATATTGATCTGACAAAAATATAACATAAAAAAAAAAGAATAAAAAAAAAAAGATAAAACATAATATATTGTAAAAAAAAAGGGTAGAGAAATTTAAAGCAAGGGCTTTTACTTTATTAAATTAATAGCTAACAGAGATAAGTATAAGTTTTTATTTTTTTATCTGCGAAGCTGTAGCCAGTACGCGCTTAAAGAGAAAAAATAAATAATAAAAATATAGCTTCTAATTTTATCGCGTACGCGGTAGCTAGAGTTAAGGAGAAGGGAACTATTGTAATGAAAGTTTGAATTAATTTTACGAGTAAAGAGACTTGAACTCTTACAATTAATAATTATGAGCACCTAAAACCCACCCGGCTACCAATTTCGGCATACTCGTGTTATTTTTTTTTTTCCTTTTCTTCTCTTTTTAGTCTTTTTTTTTATTAAAAAAAAAAAGAAGAAAACATTAGCTAGCTTTCGTAAATATTCGCAATTAATTTTATCGCGTACGCGGTAGTTTAGGACCATACTTCCCTATTTTACTTTTTAACTAGTATAATACCAATACCCCCTACTACTAGGGTCTGGTCCGTACACTCCTTACTACTTTTTCCTTTTATAACTAGCGCTAGTTATTCACAATAATACAATAAATATGGAAATTAACAAGCCCACCAGAAGGGGAGGGATAAACCTAGAAAAATAAAAATACAGGGAAGAGGAATTACTATACTTATCTGCGTAGCCGTACGCTGTATCTATCTTTTTAAATATTATTTAAGTAGCTACAAGTGCTAAGCGGACGCTCTCCAGCCCTCTTCTTAAGCGAAAAATAAAAAAGTATAAATAAGCGTAGGTTTCAGTTAAATTTATCTGCGAAGCAGTACGCGGTAGCTAGTATAATTATTTAGATCCAATAATTGTACTATATTTTATACTTATGAAGTACAAAAAGTATTGTAGTAAATATGAATTTAATAAAGAACACCTAAACATAGCCCGCTAAACTAGAATACAAGCGCTGGTGTCTTAAATATAAATTTTATAGAGAAATAATAATATATACAAGAGTGAGGTGACTCGAACACCTACAAGCGATTTTGGAGATCACGATACTAACCAATTATACTACACTCTTTTAAATTTACCGCTTACGCGTTTGTTCAGAGAGTAAAATTTCAAAAGAATTCGCCCAATAAATATATAAAATTTTGCCCCTAAAGCTACGCATATAACTTTAAAACCTACACTCACTTTAAATTATCTTATCTAATTATAAAAAAACCATTAAAGAAAGGCGTAAACAATAATTTTGCTTTTGTTAACGAATAAATTGTGCAATAACTTTTTACAAGGAAAAAAAAAATTTTTTTTTTTTCTAGAGATTTAACCCCCTTTTTAATTAATAAACCCTACTTTTGTATAAAACAAATGTAACGGCTACCTTAAACCTTGTCTTTTTTTTTATTAAAAAAAAAAGAAGAAAGTAAAATGAATATAAACTTATATAAGTTAAGTGTAACTTCATTCATCTATTTTATATTTATATATCTATCTTATATTTATATTTATATTTAAATCTATACCGTTTAGCGTTATTTTTTTATCTGTTATAGCTTGCATTCCCTCCCTGCCTCTCCCTTTTTTTTAGTAGTTAAAGAGAAAAATTAAATATAGAGAGTAATCCGCATACCTTTTCATTATTCAGAAAAATAAAAAATAAAAAATAAAAAATAAAAAGATAAAAAGATAAAAAGATAAAAAGATAAAAAGATAAAAAGATATAGGTATATAGAGATATAGAAAAGTGCAAATAAAATAAAATATCGCGTACGCGGTAAAAAGGGAAAGTATAAGTTTTATTATTAGGGGTTTTAATTTATCTCCTTATCTGGTTATTATTAACACTACGCAAACTTAGGCTTGCGTAGCTTAAGCAGCTGTTTACTACTAAAAAGAGAATTTACCAATATAAAATTTTTATAAAAATACTTAAATTTAGGTTACCATTCATACTTCCGTTGTTTTTTTTAGGGGGAGTAAAGATAAAGATAAAGAGAGAGAGTAATGTATCTTTTCCTTAAGGGAAATTATTTGCTAGTTCTATCTATTTATTAAAACCTATAGCATTTTATTTATTTTTTTTTTCCTTTTTTTTTTCTAAAGAGAGAATTGATAAACGCGAAGCGATATTAAAGGTAAGGGAGAAATTTAAAAATTATAAATTTAAGTCTTTACTAACCTTGAGACAATTCAGAGCTAATAAAGTTAAATTATCGCGTACGCGGTAAAAAGAAAAAGGTTCTTTAAATTAATTTTTTTTACTTAATTTAGTTATATAAGTTCTAATTACTTGTTGAAATGTAAATAAAGGTAAAATATATTTAGAAAAAATAAAAATAATAGAAAACAATATTATAAATGAAAATAATAATTGATTAAAGAAAAAAAAAGGTATTAATTGAGGCATATTTTTTAACGAATATTAATTTGTGTGCTCTACTTCTAAGGAGTAATTATAAAAGAGCTATCTCGGCTTTTTATTACAGAAAGCTTTTATAAATTGAATTATAATATAAATGAGATATTAAAGGTTTCACTTCTAATATTAAAATTACTTAATGATTAGTGAAATATTATATAATATTACTCCTCTTTTAATGAATTAGCTAGTTAAAATTTTATAAATATAAATATAAATAAATATCTATATAAATAAAATTGTACCGCAGTTGTACCGCTTAGCTAAGCTTAGTGATATTTCTGTGACATTAGGAAATATATCTCTTAGACATAGCAGGCTCAAACTAATATTTAGAATTTAAGTTACTATCGCTTCTATTAATGGATAAATAGCAATACTTTATTTCTCTGTATTAAAAAAAAAAAGACTGGAATAAAAAATTTTGAGCAGTAAAGGAATCGAACCTTTTACGGTTATAAACCAATTCTTTTACAGAGAATCACCATTACCAATCGGATCACCTGCCCTTATAATTATTAAGTTAAAGTTAAAATTACAAATATAATATGCTTAGCAATATAATTTCTCTTAAAGTAAATAAGCGCGTACGCGATAAAAATATTAAATAAATTAGCCATAGAAACAAAGTATTATTTATATTAATTTAATATTTACCGGTGGGTACACAAGCGCTTGGTTTATCTCCTTTCTTCTGTTAATTTAAGCGTTTTCGCAGATAAAAAGACCGGTGTATATACCTATAAATAAAGGTAGTTTATTACACAACTTTCTAATTATCCCTTGCTTAATTAGCAAAACGGAGTACTAAAGATAAAAGGCATGCATACAGAAATAGGGGTTATTTAAATCGATTATAATTAACTAATTGGATAAATTAGAGAATATTTATTTTAACTTTTAAAGTATTGTTTATTATGAGTATAATAAAAGGAAAGCCATCATAAGAGCAAATAATCCAGTTGCTTCTGCTAAGGCGAATCCTAATATAGCATAATTAAATAATTGTCCTTTTAGTTGAGGATTTCTTGCCACGGCTAAAATTAATGAACCGAATACAGTCCCAATTCCAGCTCCAGCTCCGATTAAACCTGAACAAGCTAAACCTGCTCCAATGTATTTTGCTGCTGCTAACATATTTTTTTTGTATAAAAAAAAAAGATAGTATATAACATATTAAAATTAATTTAAACTATTACATATTAAAAAAATAATACTTTTTTAATACTCTTTTACCGTTAAATTAACAGTATATACTTATAGTATAGTATCTATCTGTACCTAGAAAATGTCTAAATTTTATATTTTTACTTTTATTTTTTATTCTTTTTTTTTTGTATAAGAGAAAAAAAAAAGTATAGAACACCCTCTCCCCTTTCTTCTTTTTTTTTTTAATTAGTCGCGATAAAAAGACCAGGGGAGTACTACTTCGCAGATAAAAAGGAAAAATATATGGAAAAAGGCTCCAGAAGACAGCTAAAGGTACAGCTGTGTACGTTACTTATTTTAATTTTAATATAAAGTTTTTATTTTTCTGGTAGACTCCGACTCCTCCTTTACCTTAAGCGCGAAGCGAGCGCGCCATCTCTTTATTCTTTTTTTTTTCTATTATTAAAAAAAAAAAGAGGAAGGTATATTAGTAGAGCTTCGCATATAAAAAGGAGGGCTACAGAAGCGATCATTTAAGTAGAGAAATTTAATGTAATATATATATAAAAATTAACAGCTTTAATATATAAAAATTTATTTAAATTTATACTAAAACGTGTAGCATATAAATTATAAACTCTGCACAATTTTAATACCAAGGCCTAAGTAATTATAGCTTAGCTATAGTTTTACTTTTTTTTTTAGATTTTTATCGCGTACTGCTTCGCAGGACCAGACGGAGACTTCCGAATCCTAACCTTAACTAGGGAGACGAGTTAAAAATACGTACTCCTTTTTACTGTCACTATTTTTTATATATGGTAACTACTTCTTAGCTAGTAAGTGCTCAATATACCTGGTAACGGCTCCTAATTAATGAAATAATCAGAGGAGGTATAACCTTTTATATTTTCGTTTATACCAGCCTTTTTTTAATTGGTCAGGGATGGACCGCGTAGCTTAGAATTGCTACCCTATCGTGGGGTGTTAATGTTTAAAATTAGTAAAGGTTTTATAGCTTAGCTATAATATGAATCCTTAAGCATTAATTAATTAATTTATCACTTTTTCATCTCTCTCCTACTTTAGTCTTTTTTTTCTTCTTTTTTTTTTTAATAAAAAAAAAGACAAATAATAAAAAAAAAAAGAAGAAAGGAAGCGTTTGTTACGCGCTTTTTAGTTTAGGTCCATATTTTTCCTTTATTATATTTTGGCTAGAGAATTTTACCAAAGATATCTATTTTATGTTTTATATTCTCTTTTGGACTCGAACCAAAATTAACACTTTAGAAGAATGCAGTTCTAACCAATTGAACTAAGAGAACCTCGAACCTCTAATGATTTTATATTAACTAATAAATTTAATTCTATTCTTATATATAAATATTTATATAAAGGTCTATTCTGTAGCCCTTCCGCCTTTCCTGTAAGGCTTTGGCTACCTATTTAAAGAAATTAAGCGCATACGCGATAAAAATAATTACTCTCCTTTCTTTTTTTATTCTTTTTTTTTTGTCTAAGAGAAAAAAAAGTATAGAATATCTTAAAAAAAGACCAGAGTACTAATAAAAATAATTAAAAAAGCTCTTTATCCTGAACTTTCCTCACATTTAATGCATATATGTATTATGTATACCTTTAAAGGTTTGCGGGTTAAGTTTGTACTGATAGTTGTAACCACCCTAAGTTTAAGGGTTTATCCTTTAGACCTTAGTAGTAAAAAGCTAATAAGAGGACCTATCATTATTATTCTTTAGCTAACCTAGTAGTGACGGGATTAATATTAACTTGAAAATTAAAAGGGGTTATTAAAATACCGTTTATGCTACGCAGATAAAAATAGTAAATAAAAATTAATAATTTATAGTCTCTCCTTGTCTCTCCTTTCTTCTTTTTATTTTTTTTTTTCTTTTTTTATAACAACAAGCCCCAAAGGGGAGACAAAAAAAGTATAGAATATCTTAAAAAAAGACCAGTGTAGCGCTTAAAAAATTTAAGGGAAATTATAAAATAAAACTTTTAATTGTATAGTTGTATTTTATTTATTATTTCTTGAGATTATAATAGTGGAAAACATAGCTAATAATAAAATAACACTTAAAGTAATCAATAAAACAGCACCGTAAGTGTAAAGTCCGTGACCTAATACCTCAATTTGTTGGAAATCTGTGATAAGAACATCAGAAACATTAGATGAAGAATAATTATTTATAATAGAATTAATTAAATTAACAGATAAAACTTTAGAATTAGATAATATGCTATTAAAATTAGTTATTTTATCTAATAAAATAGATAAAGCTGGAACATTATTAAAATTGAAAGGTATAATAGTAAAAACAATAAAAATAAATAAAGATCCAATTGCGACTGCTAAAGGAATATTTTTAGTATACTGATTTCCAGTCTCTAATATATCTGTTAATTTAATATTTATCATCATAATTACGAAAAGAAATAAAACTGCAATGGCACCAACATATATTACTATGTAAGAGATACCTACAAAATTAACTCCTATAAGAATTAAATATAAAGCTGCTTGAACAAAAGTAGAAATTAAAAAAATTACTGATATAACAGGATTTTTAGATGTAATAGAAAAAACACTTGATAATAGTGTACCAAAAGCGAAGATATTTATAAATAGAGTTGTCATTGTAAAAATTTTATTTTATTAATTTATATCGCCTGCATATTTTTTTATATTTATTGCTATGACTCTCCAGCCCTTTACCCCTTATCCTTATTTACTTAAACAAATATAAAATTGGCTAGGACCTGAACAGGGCGGAAGGGCAGCCCTTTTACTTTATGCTTATAAATATTACCTTTATTTAGCTTAGCTATTTATAATTTAGCGCCTGCATAGTATCCCTTTATCTTTAATTTAAACAAGTTACTTTGCAAATTATCGATCCCTATCCTCTTCCCTCTTTTTTTAGATTTAAAAACAAAGAAGAAAGGAGTAACGCGCTCGCTTAGCGCTTCATGGAGAGGAGAGCGATATCTTATAATAGTAAACAGATAACTCATTACTCGAAAAAATAGAGATGTAACGACCCTTGAATATTTATATGACTAAAAAAGACTAGAGGCCTTATACTAGAGGAAACAGATAGAATTCATAAAATCCTTTACACTACCCTTATGACTCTACCAGCCTAATTTTTTTCTTCTTTTTTATTAATAAAAAAGACAAGTAGGGAGACACCGATAAAGAGCTAAAGGTGGTGGGACTGGTCCCTTCTCTACCTCATTTTATTTAAGTAAAAGGTATAGAGGCTATAGGATAAGGATTTAAATAATAGAGAGAGAGGAAGTAATAAAAAAAATAAATATAAAATATTATGCTCTATTATTAATTAACAGTTATCCTTTTTCTTCTTTTTTTTTTTTGTCTTTTTTTTTCTTCTTTTTTTAATACAACAAGCCCCAAAGGGGAGACAAAAAAAAAAAGAAGAATAAAAAAAAGACTAGAGTTAAGGACCTAAATTTAAGAAGCTTATTCGATATTTCGCTTAGCTAGAGTGTTATAAATTTAATAGGACCTTTTTACAATTACTACATACTACGAATTAACTCTTCATAATTGAAGACTAGGCTTTAGAAAATTAGCCATTTTTATAGATTTACTAATTTAAGGTAATTACCTAATTAGGTCTTACTTTATCTGATATTTACCCTAGTTTCAGACTCTTAAAATAAGTATCCTTAAAAGTTTATATTTCCTTCTCCCCTTAGCACGTAAGCGAGGCTCCGCGCCGCGTCACTCCTTTCTTCTTTGTTTTTTTTTTTATTATAAAAAAAGAGGGAAGAGGGAAGGGAGTACTAATAGACTCAGATTATTCTGTACTATTTTTTTAATTAAAGGCTTAAAAAAAAAGAAATTAATTAATTATAATGCTACTAAACTTTTATTCTCTCTATCGCAACCAGCGCTAGTTTTAAAGATATACCGGTTAGTTCCTTAGTTGCCTATGGTTATGCTTTAATATATAGCTTTCCACTCTACTTTACAATTCTTAGTTTATACTTTAGACATTTAAATTTTTAAAGGCAAGGGTTTTCCTTATAACTGAACCCACCTGGGGGTAAGGATAGGAACGAAACAAAACTTAAGAAAAATTTAAAGTATCTCAAAACTATAAGCGCAGCCTCCCTACCCTAGGCTAAGTTTCGGTCTGCAGATATAAGAATAAATATAACTCTAAAAAGCTATGCGCTAAAAGAGATAATGAATTTAGTACTTGTTAAATTATAATAACTTTGCAGGTTTAACCTAAAAAAATAGACCTTCTAGATAAATTAAAAATTATAATTATTTAAATAAGGCAGGATGACTATGCATTCTATATCTTTTTTCTCTGTAAAGAGTATAACTTATGACAGTTACGCTACCTAAAGAAAGGCTTCTTAGTTTACATACCTTTACACATCTTAAAAAAAAGATTTTCAGTATCATATTGTACTGTATAGTTATAATTAAAAATATAAATTTAAATTATATAATGTTTTATTCTCTTTTTAATAAAAAAAAAAGACAAAAAAAAAAAGAAGAAAAAAAAAAAAGACATAAATAATAATTAAAGGTTTAGTTAATTAGATAAAATATCAGTATTTATTATAAGCGCGAAGCGATATCTCTCTCCCTTAAACTATTTGCCTTTGCTAAATTTAAGATAAACGGGTGCAGACAAGTAGTACATTGCTGCTTACGGCCTTGTACCTTTATTTCACTTAGTAATCTTACCTAATCTAAAGAAGTACTTACTACTGATAATACTGCTTAAATTACCCTTTTTTTAGGCTTAACTAGGATAAAGTAAAAGGGAAAGGGAGTAACAGGGAATAGAGATATTTTTTTTTACGAGCCCTTCCAGATTCGAACTGGGACCACCCTAATCGACAATTAGGTACTCTACCAATTAAGCTAAGGGCCCTAATAATTTAAAGTACGCTATAATTTACTTTACTTCTGTTATGAAAATATTTAAATTAAATATCGCTAAGCGGTAATACGTTTTATATTTCTTCCTTTGGTCCCCTCTTAAAATAATATTTAACAGTTTTTCTGGGCTCCTCAATCCAATTTCCCCTTAAAGGGCTTACCAAATATTTTTAATATAAAAAATAAAAATAAAAAAAGAGAAAAATGGATAAAGCGCTCCTATATTTTAAGGTGTCAGAGGTTCATCAAACTATAATCGCGTACGCGGCAAATTTTTATAGAGAAGTGATAAAATAAATATTACAGTAGCACCCTATATCAAATTGTTATAGGTTTATTAACCTTAATAAAATAAAAAATAAAAATAGGGGTTTTTTTATTTTTTATTTTTTTCATTTACCGCGTACGCGAAACAATTCTAATATTTTACTATTTATTTCAGTATTTTTAGATAATAATATATCTTTGTTTTCATCTACCGCGTACGCGATATATTTTTTTAAACTCTCTATTTGTTATTCTACTGTTAGATCTCCTTTAACTTCTGCTTTCTAAAATCTATCTTGCAAACTTTCATATATTATAATGTCATCATTATTTGACGAAATTTTGTCCATTTCTAAATTTACTAGTTTTTTAGCTCTTTTAGGTTTTTTCTAGAATTTTCACCTAATATTCCATTTAGAGCACCATTAAAAAGAGGTTCAAAAATAGGAGTTCTATTAGCATTTTTAAGAATTTAATATGTAGCCAACATTAAACCTGGTGTTAACCCTACAGGTTGTGCGGGTTTAAAGAGTAATTTATTTTTTCTTCTTTTTTTTTTTGTCTCCCCTTTGGGGCTTGTTGTATTAAACAAGCCCCAAAGGGGAGAGAAGACAAAAAAGACCAAATATTGCTCTAGCGGCTAATAAGGCTAACCTATTCCAAAGGAGAAATTTTAACATCTAATTTATCCGAACAAATAATATAAATTATATGTTAAATTCTATAATAACTTATATATATATGATAAACAGTAAATAATAAAGAAAAAATCATAGCAATATATAAAACATATTTATCATAATTTAAATAACTTTTACCTACTATAATTAAAAACTAAATCCACCTAAAACTCTAATAACTCTTATTATTAAATACGATTGAATCTTAATAAAAGGCGCTGGGATAGTAGGGGTAAACAACCCTTTCTTAATACCAATAAATATTCTTTTTCCTTTACCGCGTACGCGATATCATTTTTCTTTTTTATGAAATTTTTATTAATTAAATAATATTTAAATTAGTGTAGGTGTACTGCATCTCTTAAATAAGAACAGACTAATAAAGTAAAAACAAAAGCTTGTATTAAAGAAACAGCTATTTCTAGCCCTACTAATGCTAAGAATATAGCAAAAGGTATTAAAGTGATTATAGCCACTAAGATAGTACCTGAGAATAGTTTATATAGGTAAGTACTTAATATCTTTAATAATGTGTGTCCGGCCACTATATTTGCGAATAATCGTACACCTAAAGAAACAGCTCTAGCTAAATATGAAACTAATTCAATTAAAACTAATAATGGTACTAAAGCTAAAGGAGTTCCAGCTGGTATAAAGAAAGAGAAAAATTTTAATCCATGTATAGATAAGGCTAATATTGTAACACCAATAAAGATTGTTACACTTAAACCTAAAGAGACTACACCACTAGCTGTAACAGCAAATGAATATGGTACATTAGAAATTAAATTACCAAATAAAATGAAAAAAAATAAAGAATAAATAAAAGGTAAATATACTTCACTTTGAGCACCTATTTGTTCTCTAACCATTGAGCTTAGACTTGCAAAAGAAGACTCTAATGAAATAGACCATTTATTAGGAATTAAATTAGAATCATTATTACCATATAAGTGAAACCCTAATACTATAAATAAAATAAAAAAAGCATATAAAGCTAAATTTGTTAAAGTTATATTTAAATAACCTAAAATTGGAGCATTCAACCCTATTAAACTAGATACTTCAAATTGACTTAATGGAGATAATATTATAAAAGACATTTTTTTTAACAATTTTGACTATTTCAGGTTTATATAGCTTAATAAAAATTTTGTTTTTTTCTACTTTTTAGATCCTACCATGACTTCGCTTATTTTTTATTATATTACAGAGATCTTGATATGAATAATGACCAATTAAGGACTAAGGAGGCATACGGATATCTAGAATATAACGAATTTAATTTTTCCCTCCTCCTTATATGGTAACCTATATTGGGAGGTTTATGACCCTTACAATCTTGCCGAAAACTGGAATTGAACCAATATTTAAATCTTACAAGGAATTCGTTTTACCAATTAAACTATTCCGACTTTATTTTTTAATCAATCGCTTATTAGCTGTTTAAATAAATTAAAGAATTAAGGTTAGGTTATATCTCCTTCTCCCCTAGCGCGTAAGCGAGGCTCCGCGCCGCGTCAGCTAGGGAAGGACGTACGCCCTTCTCCCCTAGCGCGTAAGCGAGGGAAGGAGAGATTCCTTTTATCCCTTAGATTAGATGTACAAGAGGTAATAGAAAAATATCGCTAAGCTGTCGCTAAGTGGTACAAAAGCAGTAATAACTTTTTTCTCTTCTCTCCCCTTTGGGGCTTGGTTATGTCTTTATAAAAAAAAAGAAGACAAAAAAAAAAAACAAAAGAAAAAAGAAAAAAGACTAGAGTTAGAGGTATAAAATTTTATAAATGTTAAACCAAGAATATTATTAACCAGGGTTCGCCTCGGGAGAGAATTGAACTCCCATCTCAATTTCTTCAGAATCGCGCTTTGACCACTAAGCAACCGAGGCTTTAAATAATAATAAAATAAAATTTATTTATCCTTTACTCTCCTTATCATTTATCTTTTATCTCTTATCTATTATAATTTACCATTTTAGATTGCGATATGGTAGCTAAATTAGTAGACTAGATTAAAGGTGAAAAAAGCAGCGAAAATCTTTCCATCTTAGTCTTTTTTTTTCTTCTCTCCCCTTTGGGGCTTGTTTAATACAACAAGCCCCAAAGGGGAGACAAAAAAAAAAAAAGAAGAAAAAAAAAGTACCCTTTAGGGGCAGACTTTAAATTACTCCTTATATTTGCATACATTCTTCCTTGTCTTTTTTATTAATAAAAAAAGAAGAAAAGATATGATTTTAAATCGTAAATACCGCGTAGTGTTAGGTCCCCTAGCCTAGACCCCTTAAAGGAGTACACCGCTTCAGTTGCGATTTCTTACCTTATTTTACTTTTTTATTTTAAGCGATAGATATTTTATTAATGTAAACTACGAAATGCGTAGCGCTTAGCTCGTAGCGTGTATATACAGATCTAGAGATATAAAAATTTTTCTGCTAATAAAAAAAAAAAGCATAATGATGTTTAAATTGGAGCTGTTTGATAAAAAATTAATTTTTTTTACGATATTCCTTCTATACTTTAACGGTGTAGCTCTTTTTTGGTTTTATTCTTTTTCTCCCCTTTGGGGCTTGTCTGTTATTAAAAGAAGAAAAAAAAAAAAAGAGAAAATACATAAAAATTTAAGGTAGAGATAAGTACCCAGATCCTTAAACTCCTACTAATTTTCTCCTAATAATAATAATCTCCGCATAAAGGAAGATAATAATTAGCAACAAGCCCCAAAGGGGAGAAAAAGAAGATGGATAGGGGAGCGTCTTACTCTAATATTAGAGGCTACTTCGGTAAAGGTACAGATAATAAATAAAAAAAAAAAGGAGATGTAGGTTTGAGGTAGGTTGAATACCTTTAAGCAAGTAATAAGTGTATCTCTTACTATTCTAAAAGTAAAATTCCTTTACAAAGCTACTAGATTTGGAGGAGGTCGTGGATTTTTTTTTTTAACTGGAGAAAGATAGATTTGAACTATCATATTTGTAATGCAAATACAACTGATTACCATTATCAGATTCCCCCTTTATGTTTCTTTTATACCTATACCTTACTCTTTTAAAGTTTAATTATCTTTTTTTTTTATCGCATACTATTAAATATAGCTTTATTTTTTAATTTAATTTTATCTACCGCGTGCGTTAAATTTAGTAATACCACAAATTTCTCTCCTTTCTTATGGGGTTAAATTTTTTTAATTATAATTTAAGAAGTGAGATAAAAAGACCAGAGTAGCGTTCGTATTCCTTTACATTAGACCTTACAATCGCGTACGCGGCAAATTTAAAAAATTTTTTTAAGAGACTATATATGTTTTATTTTAGTTTTCTCTCCCCAAAGGGGCTTGCAGTTTTGTACCGCCCTCTATTTTAGGTACGAAATATTTATTCCCTCCTAATACTTTTCTGAATAATGGATTTTTTAGAATTAACAATCTAAATATAGTATACTGTAGGCTCAATTAGCGAAACTTAAACTAAGAAGGTTAGGGGATTTTGCGTTATTTTTATCGCATACGCGGTAGAAGAAATGGTAGTTTAAAAAATAAGTTTCTAACACTATTTACATAGTTTAGGAGCTTTTAAATATATGAATATAACGTATACGCGATTAAATATATCCTTCCACCAGGCTTCTTAACAAATATCTATATTATAAGATAAAAACTAAAAATAATGAAGAGGTAGATTATATTTAAGAGCATAATATTTTATAAGTTAGACAAATTTAATAATAGAATTTATTAAGACTATTAAAATATAAACATTAGAATTTATTCTATGCCGTAAGCTAACCAGCCCTGGTCTTAATTTTTATTCTTTTTTTTTTTCTTTTTTTTTAATTTTAATAAAAAAAAAGAATAAAAAGAATAAAAAGAATAAAAAGAAGTAAGGGGTGGCTAGCGTTTGGTATTTGTATTTAGTAATACCTAGTACTCATACTCTAGAATAGTGAGAAAGGGACATATCTTAAACCTCTTTTTCTAATCGTCATTAAACAATAATAGGCTATTATTGTAAATTATAGGTTAAATTTTGACTTAGGATTAATATAAATTAACAATAATAACCATTTAACTAAATAATTATAATTTTATAATATCGCGTACGCGGTAAATTAATGAATAAATAACTTCAATACATAACCATATAAAGAAAATACATATTAAAAATAACATAAGTTCAAAGATAATATAAACTATTCTAGTTTGTTTATATATAGCCATTATTTTTACAAATATACTATATTTAGAGATTTTATCAATAATATAATTATTATCGCTAATAAACATGACAAGCGAGCGCTAAGCGATAAATAAAATATTAGTATAAAACTAATTAATGCTACAATAGCAAATACAAGTATACTACAATATAATTATAATAAAAATATAGTATCACTGGACTCTGACTTGATTCATGGACACACTATTTTTTCTTCTTTTATTTTTTGTCTCCCCTTTGGGGCTTGTTGTATTAAACAAGCCCCAAAGGGGAGAGAAGACAAAAAAGACCAAATACCTCAACTATTTAAAATTTTCATAGTGACCCCACCCACCTATCTCTGGTTAAAAGTAAGGGTTTGTAGGCAGGGCTGGGGAGCGCAAGACATATTAAAATTTATTATAGATATTTATGTTTAATTATTGAGCAGCGGAGTCAATCCATACTAAGAAATCAGGTGAAGATACTGCTTCAACAACAATAGGCATAACACTTATTAATTTAGCTGTTATTATACAATAATTTGTAGTAGTTTTATTTAAAGATTTATTTGGTCTATTTTTTTTTTAATACCATGAACTAGTACTAGACAAAGGCTTCGTAAGAATAAAATTATTAGGTCATCCTTCCTTATTTTTAATTGCAACATTATAAAAATCTTCCACAATAAAGTTAATACGGTTTATATTAGTTGCAACATAAACTCCTAAAATTGTAGAATTTTTACTAAATTCCTTTAATTTACCGCGTACGCGATATTTTTAATTTGAGGATATAAGGGTTTACATCTCCCTGATAAAAATTTTTTTAATTCTTGATACTGTGTCTAGGTGCCTAGTGCTGTTATAGATCCATTTAAATAATCTAAATAAACTATTTATCGCGTACGCGGTAGCTAAATATAACATAATCTTTCAAATTATGGTTGGACTATTTCTTGACTATTTTAATAATCTATTACGTGTAGTCTCTGAGGTTCCTACTATTAAATATAAAAATATATATATTTTTATTTAGTTACCCGCTGATAGTCCATTGTAATATCTTTAAGATTTTTACTAGCTAACTTTTTCTAATTTTATCTATTGCCCTGCCTCCTTTTTTTTTTTTTGGGGATTTTTGTTTTAGAGACGAAACAGTAGAAATGGCTATTTACAGTACTTAAAGCTTTAGGAGTTTCCAGCTTATAGTAATATTTTACATGAACCTATGCTTAATTGATCCATGCCAAACTCCGCAAATTTCTGAACATTGACCGTAGAAAGTACCAGGTCTTTCAGCTAAGAAAGATACTTGATTTAATCTACCTGGAACACAATCTAATTTTAATCCTAAAGAAGGTACAGCGTAGGAGTGGATTACATCTGAACCTGTCACTATTAATCTAATATGGCAATCCACAGGTATAATTAATTTATTATCAACGTCTAATAATCTAAATTGCCCTAACTCTAAATCTGATTCAGGAATCATATATGAATCAAAATCGATGGAATCTCCTTGATCTGTTATGAAATCTGAATATTCATAAGACCAGTACCATTGGTGCGACTATACTTGCCAATGAATGGCTAGAAAATAATCTTTGTCGACTGTACATTAAGCAATATAATATCTCGCTCTATCTAAAAAAAGTTATTCTATTTGTCTTTTTTTTTATTAAAATAAAAAAAAAAAGAAGTACGTACTTGAAGAAATAAAAGCGAAATTACTATATCACCCACAAGTGACCCAGTCTGTTGCAATAAGTGAAGAAAAAAATAAACCACTTACTGACAGTCTTGTACTATATCCGGTATCAAAAATATAATATTTTAACTGTTTTCACTCGCATCGCCAAAGGCAAAAAGCCTTTAAGAATCCTGTCAAATTCTTAGAAATATAATAATAATAATAATAATTTATATTTCACGACTATTATATATATGTGTGTGGGTTGAAAGAACTTTAATTTGTATTATCCAGGCCTCGCGGACGCGGCGCGGAGCCTATTTTATATAACATAGAAGAGTGTATAAAAGGTCCAACTATACTTCTTAATTTGATAATAGATTGTTTTTTTATATAAATAGAATATTTATCTTTTATCCATATTTTTTGAATAGTTGTTTCTAAATTATACTTAGATTTAATGACACTATTTAATAATTCAACTTCTTTAAGTTCAAAACTATTAGTAGCGATTCTAACGCCACAATTCACCCAACCACCATCATCCATTATCCACACTGCTAAGGCTAATGGTGTTAAATATTCAGAGATATTTAAAGGTATTACTTTTGTACCATTTTTATAAAACATCTTATGTACCCAACTTAAACTTCTAAAGGTAAAGGTGTTAAATTCATAACCATAATATTCTTTACCTGCTTTATTTAATAAGGTCCTAGTATATTGTCGAGGTGGTAGATTGCTACAGTAACCTCTACTATAGTAAAAAGTATATAACCAAAACAAATACTCTCTATGTTGAATACTTTGTCTGTAACAAATTCTAACCCCTTCTCCAGTTCTATTACTAGCATAAGCGTCACCTAATATAGAACCTATGATAACAGAAAGTATATCTTCATTATGTGGTCCAATCCTGTTAATAGCTCTTATATTACTTATGTGATAATACAATTTTTGATTAGTCACGCGAAACAAGAAATAATTATTTTTGCCTCCGACCCCTCCTTGTAGGGATAAAGGGCTAGGGACTACACGATTTAATCTTTGTGGGTGATTAGAACATAATCTAAGATTATTATTAAATCTGTTTGTATTAATGAAACTATGATAGTACAAATTATTTTTTTTACCATGTATACGGTCTAGCGTTAATATGGTGTCTTTCATTTTATTTAATATATATAATTTTAGGCCACCTAAAAAGAAACCTACTACTTTTATTGTTAATGTCGGAGAAATAACTTCATCCATTAAATATAATAATCTGAAAGAAGGAAAAGCAATAGCAATTAAAATTAATGCTGGGGATATGGTCCAAATTAATTCAATTACAGTACCGTGAGTTAGATATTTATATGGTATAGGGTTTTTATTTGAATTATAGTAATAAGTCATTGAAAAAATTACCCAAAATACTGCAAAACTTATAACAATTAAATAAAATCCAATTGTATTATGCAATGTTACCAGACCTGTATAACCTGGAGCTGCTGTATCTTGAAATCCTAATTGCCAAGGCTGTGCTGCATCATTAAAGATACTATTAAAATTAGAGAAAAACAATGACATAATTATACCACTAACACAATATAATTCGATCTTAATTTACTCTGATAATTATTCCTGCGGGTGTATACTTAGGAATAGTTTAATGTTCTAGACAGTAACGCCATTAAATATTAGATAGAGCTTTCCTTTTTTCTCTTGTCTTTTTTTTTATTAAAATTAAAAAAAAAAGAAGAAAAAAAAAAGACTAAATGAGTCCTTTAGTTTTAATCTTTTAGTTTTTAAATCCTTTAGTTTTTAATCTTTTAGTTTTGAGAGTCGCGCTACACGATATTTTTCTTTTAATCTTTTATATTTTGACAGGAGACTAGATATTTTAGATTGTTAGTACACAATTAAATGGAGGTTTTATAAAATTATAAAACGTGTTATAATACTAGTTAAGAACCAAGTAAACATTACCCGATATAGGCTCCAACTTGATAAGATAACGCATACCATTCCACCCTTCTGCTCTATATATTATAAAGTACTCACTTTACAGGTTACAATGTATAATGGAGCATAGAATTATTTGTCTTTTTTTTTCTTCTTTTTTTAATACAACAAGCCCCAAAGGGGAGACAAAAAAAAAAAAAGAAGAAATAAAAAGTATAGAAAAAATTTTATAATTAATGCTTATTTTGTATGTATTCCAAACAATGGCATCTAAAGATTAATCTTTGAGATAAGATTCTTATATTGTATTTCCAATATATTCTGCTGTAGATAGGGAGAGGAAATATTTTAATATAATCTAAGGAGTAGAGGTTTCGAACCCCTGTCTGTAAAGTGTAAATTTACTGCTAAACCACTCAGCTAACCCCTTTTTTTTTTCTTCTTTTTTTTTTTAATTTTAATAAAAAAAAAGACATAAAAAAAAAGACAAAAAAAAAAAGACTAAAAATATAAAATTAACGGTCTTAAAATATAAAATTAACGGTCTTAAATCTTAAAAGTTTAATAATTTTAGATATTTATACCTATTTTGCAAAATTAAACTATTATGGTGGGAAACTTTACGCATAAGTTTTTTTAGTTATTAATAAAGCAGAACAGCTAAAATTAAAATACTGCGGACGCGACAAACTTTTTAGTTTCATAGTTATTTATTCACCTAAGTTATTAAATAAATGGATATAAGATAAAAGATAAGGTAAGGTTAAATTTACCAGTGCACTAAAATACTTAAGGCACTATTATTTAGCGTATTAATACGTTTAGGTGGTATTAGGCTAACAAGATATAGATCCTGGAGATAGAGTTATAAAAGGTAATGAAGAAAAGCTACGACCCCAGCTTCGCAGCCTATTATAAAATATATTATGTTATGGTTGAGGGGGGGGGGGGGGGTTATTAGATTTTATTTTCCAGCAGCACTTTCCAGTACAGCTACCTTGCTATGACTTTTGAGATGTTACTTAAAAGAGTTAACTGAGACTAATAAACTTAAAAAAGGTGTTTTTAATTATTTAAAGACTAAACCTTAAAAAGAATAACTTCTAATATTTAAAGTTTAGCATAAAACTACCTCTTCTCTGGTTAATAAAAATAAAAATTTTTAATAAATATTAAATATAAATTAATAATGGATAGCTGATATTATTAATTTAGGTATACCTTAGAATAACGAGAACTTCGCGTCAGTTTCCCTCAATTTAAATTTCTTCCCAGCGACAGACAGTTAGTTCATCCCGAATGCATTCTTCACCGTTGCGCTACTGATCAACGATTACTCGAAATTCCTTCTTCATGTCGCCGAATTTCAGGCGGCAATCCGTCAATATATTTAGTTATTTAACTTTCTTTAATGATTAGCTATTCCTTATAACCTCTTTATTTAGATTTCTACAATAAAAAAAAAAAGGGCTTAGTCCCTTAAATTTAGTTAAAACTATAAAATTAAAAATAAAACTAAAAATTTAGTAAATAGGTTTGGTTTTGGCGTCACTTTGTAAAAGTTCTTGTGGCACGTCTATAGCCCAGTACATAAGGGCCATAACGGCTTGTCTTAGCCCCAAATGAAAATATATAAGATTCATTAATTGTTAAGTATAAATTAACAACAGGGATTTCGTCCGTTAGTGGAGTTGACCTCACTTCTCACGGCACGGACTTACGACAGCCATGCAACACCTGTAAACGAATTTCTTAATAAAAAAGAAACTACTCAATCAATATAAAATATTGACTGGATATGCAAGAACTGGTAAGATTTTACGCGTATTATCGTATTAAATAACATGCTTCACTTCGTTTGCTTCGAGACCGACTAATTTTTTTGGTTTCAGTTTTGCAACCGTACTCGCAAGGCGGAATGGTTATCGTGTTAACATCGTTACCAGTTTCTTAATAAACTAACAACCACCATTCATCGTTGACAGTGAGAGGTATCTGGGTATCTAATCCTATTTCCTATTCTCACCTTCGTTCCTCAGCGTCAATCATTACTAGATAAAAAGCTTTCACCTTTAGTATTCCACTTAGTATCTACAGATATTATCCCTACTCTAAGTATTATTTGGCTTATCCTCGTTTTGATCCTAGCTTTTATTCATTATATTTTTTCCTTATATTGGGCATAATTCTAATTCAAATATAAGTTATGTGTATCCCATTAAAAGAGCTTATTTGAACAATATAACTTTAAAAGCAGCCTACTAACCCTTTACGCCTGATTAGGACGAATAACGTTCGCGTCTCTGGCCTTACCGAGTCTTCTGGCACCAGTTTTGGACAACACTAATAGTAAGGTAATATCATTTTTTTCCCTTACGTTATCACAATCAGCAACATATCGTATGACTCATGTGATTTCAGTTAGCTAGTTCACTCTTGCGAGCATTGACTAATATTCTTGACTGCTGGTAGTTTACACTACTTGGGGCTTTTCATTCCCAATGTGGCCATCTGTTCTATCAAACATGGCTATTGATCATAGGCTTGGTAGGCATTTACCCCACCAACTACCATTAAACAAAATAAATCGAATCTTATAGCAGAAAATTTCCCTTTTTTTATAAATAGCTAATTTATATTTTACTTTCCTTATTATTTTTTTTTTAATATAACCCTAAATTTATATTTAGAGAAGACTAGCTTTGGTCTTTTTTTTATATTATAATAATAAGTTTCTGCGACACTTCTATTTCCCTTCAATATTTACTCTTTTCTTCTTTTTTTTTTTAATAAAAAAAAGACAAGAATAATAAAAAATGGAGATAATGCTACCGCGTACGTGACTACAAGAATAAATTAATTATACAGCTGTCGTGTTTGCGCTATGATTTAACATTTATCCCTAGAGGTGCAGAAGTAAAATTATCTCCCAATTAAGGAGTCTATAAGGTATCTAATTTAAAATACTCACCTTTACACCTTATTCTTAATTTTTTATCTTTAATTTAATATTAAAAAAACATTAAATAATGATAAACTGTTAGAACAACGATTTGCATGTCTTAAAACTACTGAAAAACGTTCATTCAGAACCAAAATTAAATTCTTTTAGATATTGAACAAGATATACCTTTTTATCCATGCAATGCTGGAAGGCCTTGTTGTATTATATGTGCTATTTCGCAATATTTATTATCTCTTTTAAACTATTTTTTTTTTACTCAATATTTTTAATTTTTTTAATCTTTTTTTTTTTCTTTTCTTATCTGGTTTAATTTTTTTATTAAATTAGAATTTTTATTTTGTTAAACTCTAAAATTTTATATTTGTATCCATCTTCTTTAAATATATTTAAATTTATTATAAACTATAGATTTTATCTATATTTCTACAAAAAGGGCGGTTCAGATTCTTTAGTCTAAATTTATTATATCAACAACTATTTTAACTTTTTAGTTTCTCTCTTGTTAAGATAAAGGCTATAATTAATTATTTATTCTACCGCGTACTGCTTCGCAGAGACCAATTAAAATAAAAATAAAAAATAAAAAAGTATAGAAATTAAGCGCGTAGCGATAAAAGACCAGAGTACTTATAAACATAAAATATGAATAAAACCTTTCCAACCTTCACCTTCCTTTACAAACATTTACAAACCTTTACCTTTTTAGAGGCTTGGGGTTTTTAATCTAACATATCGTTAAGCTGTCGCTACGCTTAACTTAGCGCTACTACTAAAAATATACAAATATTTCGCTGCTATTTAACATAAAAAAATAAATAAAATTAACGAGTTAGATTTATTATCTATAGGACTAATTTTGTAAAAACTATATAAATTATCGATATCGATAATTTTGTAAAACTAAATATAATATATAATATATCGCTCGATTAGCGGTACAATTATATAATATAAAATATAAAATATAAAATATTAGATGTAAAATATTAAATATTCTTATATTTCTATTATTCTTAAATTTATAATTAGAATACGATAGATTACTGATTTTTATATAAAAATTAAAAGATCAAAATATAGGCGATATTTTTTCTAATTACTTTATTTTTTGTCTTTTTTTTTCTTATTACTAAAAAAAAATGTACTAGGCTTATCGCTTAGCGCTTGTATCTTAAAAATATCCTACCCACAGGTAGATGGCACTAATTATAAATTATATATAACTTAGCTATCTATACACATAGCTAATAAGAGATATAAACTGTTTGAGAATGATAAGTCTTTAATATCAGAAAGCCATAAGTATATTAATAAAAGTTTGCATTTTATCTTATTTGAAAAGCGCGTAATGCGGTACATACAATAAATGATAGACAAACAAAAGTGTTAGACATTTATTCCATTCTATTTTTAACTATAAAGTATCGCTTCCCTCCCCTCTCTTCTTTTATAGCTACACACTTAAATCTTTAATTAAAAAAAAAAAAGAGAAAAAAGACCAGGGTGGGCAAACGGAAAAAATTAGAGTATAGAATTTAAAATATAAAGTAAATAAACTCTGTAAAAATTTACCACAAAATTAATTTTGTTCTGTGAAGATATATTATTTTATGACCTAGAACCTTCTCTAAATTCCTAAAATTTAAGTAAAATTATCTACCACCCACCTTTGTCTTTTTTCTTTTTTTTTTTAATTTTAATAAAAAAAAAAGACAAAAAAAGAAGAAAAATAAAATGGTAGGGCTTTAAATAAAATAAATTCTAAATAAATTAAAGAATTACAGTTTTAGATATCTTAACTCTCTTTTAAAGAAAAATATTTATTAAATATAATTAAATTATAGCACCTAAAAAAAAAAGCCGAAAAAAGGAATCGAACCTTCTTTTTACCGTCATGAATGGTATGTTTTAACCTTTTAAACTATTTCAGCTACCGCGTATTGCTTCGCAGTGAAAAATAAAACAAGCCCTCCCGAAATTATAACTTCAGGGAGAGGGGTCTACTGTAATTATAACTCACTTAACTAGTCTTGTTAATTCGTAGCTGAGATCGAACATTTCGCTCCCTACTTTAGATTTAAATTTATCGCAGCCCTCCCTAAGGAACCGGTAAAAAGAGATAGGATTTATATTATTTTAAGTACCAATTCTTAGCACCTTTTATTTAAGGCTTAACACTCTTCTTCTTTATTATAGTAGCTAACCTCGCTAACCTTGCTAACCTTGCTATTTTTTAACTTAAGTGCGTACGTTGTAAAAAGAAAGAGATATGTACCTTTCTCCCCTTAAAGGGCTCTACAGTTTTAATATATTAATTAGCGAGATCAGGATTCGAACCCAAACTAACAGGTCATGAGGCTGTTGTGCTATCCTTTACACCATATCGCTTATACTATCGATGAAATAAAAATACGAACAAAGAGACTCGAACTCTTAAAGTAAGTTTAAAGTAATAATAAAATATATTTATTTTATCTACTTACATGTCCCCGGCTTAAGCCTGGACTCTCGCTAATTTATTTAAAGAAAAAAAAAAAATAAAAAAAAAAAATAAAAAAATTAAAAAAACCTGCAAGAAATTTTAAAAATATAAAAATTTACTCTTTTTCCAATTTATCCCCTTATTAGCTAAGAGTTTACTTTTTTTTTTTTCCTTGTTTATAATGGACCGCTAATTAAACGGTACATTAAAAAAACTACGTTCCTTTATTACTAGTAAGTATTAGGTAATCTCTAGCTATAGTTAGGAATTATCTAGTTCTTTTAAAAATATGGCTAAGCTTAATGTATACCGTAAAATTTAAAAGAGCAAAGCATACCACTTCTCCTTTAAATGATATGCTACATATTTTATGCATACCATATTTTAGGTATTGGCAGCATTTTTTCTTCTTTTTTTTTTTAAGTTTAATTAAAAAAAAAAGACAAAAAAAGACTAGGAGTAAGAGCTTAAAAAAATTTATTAACAATCTTTAACATCAAGTTTCTTTATAAATTAGTACTGCTAAACTAAATATCTTACAATATGTTTTATTTGCAGCCTATCTAGAAATGTTCTATTTCTTAATTTATGCTTAAAAATCTAAATTAAACTTAAAAATAAGCTTAAACTTTAGACAATTAATCATTTTGTAAGTATCTAGGGGTTAGATTCTTGCTTTATAGACATTCAGCACTTATCTATTATGTTTGTGGCTACCCAACTATGCCTTCCCATTTTGTAACCTTTTATCATAACCTATTTTAAGGGTATTTAAATTAAAGAACTTTTAGCTTAAAGTCCAAAAGGATTTTACCCCATTATCTTTATCTCAAGCCCCAAAGGGGAGAGATAGGGTCTTAACAAAATAGTACAAACAATTGGTACACTAGAGAAACACAGCCTATTGATCCTTTCGTACTAGAAGGTCTGCCCCTTTTTACTAATTATCCCTCCAGAAGATAGGGACCATACTGACTCACGTCGTATTAAACCCAACTCACGTACCCTTTTAATCGGCGAACAGCCGAACCCTTCCAAGCTTCTTCCCCCGGAGGATAGGATGAGTCGACATCGAGGTGCCAAACCGCAGAGACAATGTGTACTCTCGTCTGCGATCAGCCTGTTCAAATTTGTTATCGTAATTTTTTTAATTATTACTTCTTTCCTTCACAGCTTAAAACAAAAGGTAGAAACCTAAATATTTTAAAGTCCAATAATTATAAATATAACGTATTGGAGAAAGTTCAGACTATGTCATCATCTTTAAATTAATTTTGCTCTGTCCTCACACACATTCCCTCTACCTCTGCGAAGCAGTGCGTGGCAAAAGGTTTTTAAACTCCTTTATCCCTGCTTAGCGCTCAGGGAAGTAAACGGCTAAGAGTTTAATAGATAAAGGGTTAAGGTTTAAGTGGTGAGGACCTATATTTATTTATCTATTTTATAAACATAAGGAAGTTTATATCTCATTTCATTAACTAAGTAAGGGTCAATTAAACTACCGCGTACGCGATAAATTTTTAAATAGCTACTATTTTGTATAACTATTATTTTTTTTATCTTTATTTTACCTTACTTCACAAACTAAATTAAATTTATTACTTAATTGCTCTGACTTATTTTCAACTTCAATGGTTGAAAAACTATGAGTGTTTAATACAACGCTCTTATTTTTAGAGTTTTTGTTATAGTCCAATTTACCTCCATCATCCATTCACCAATATGCTAGTCCTCGGGTAGTTAATTGGTCATTTACAAGATTTTCACCAATACCTTTTTAGTCTTTTTTTTTCTTCTTTTTTTTTTAATACAACAAGCCCCAAAGGGGAGACAACAACAAAAAGAAGGAATGAATTAAAAATAATTCAGCTAGAGGTTTAAAGGCCACGTGGCTAATTGTTTGGAATCCTCAATTTATTTTAGGTTTACCATTAGGACTTAATCTACTCTTCTTATGCGATTGAGATAACACCCATTCATCAAAAAGATTATGTACATGAAATGCATAACTCTTATTTTATTTCCCCATTCAAACTTTATTCTATAAGTTTTACCTTCATTTTGAGTTTGTAAACTAGCATATCCTAACATTAAACCTATTGCAGATTCCTGTTGTAAGTCTGTTAATTTAAACAAGCTATTTTTATATTCCTTAATTTTGTTACTATTTGGACCTAGTCCTAATATATCAGTTTTTATAATTTTATTTTTTAAAGTTTTGTTTTTCATTATTTATTTTTTATAGTTAAGTTGTAAATTTTTATATAAAATTGCCGCGTACGCGATTGTTAGCGCAGACTTAAAAATACATAGGAGACTTACAGTGAACTTTTAAGGAGCGCGGAGCGCGGAGCCGTACGACAGAGAAATATAACCCTAACCTTATCCCTATTTATAGGAGATGGTTAAGTGTTAAAGCAGAATACCAGCGCGTACTGCTTCGCAGATTAATTAACAAAAGCTTCTATATATAAAATTATATAATAATTTAAGCAAATTTATGTGTGTTACGTGACACATTTATTAATTTAAGATGCCGGGCGCTCTTGGAAAGATTATTGTTTACACTACTCACTTTCTAGTCGTTGAACGTTATTGCTCCGAATTAAAATTTTTATAATAATTATGTAGAAGCAAGCTTCGCTGCAAATAAACTTTAAAATTGTAATTAAAGTAGTCCTTGCAATTCACCCGGTATTTTAACTATCTCACGATAGAAAAGGACAACATATTTATCCCTAGCGTAACTTTTATCAATTGATCCCCGTCTATCCCATTTTATAGCGGGGGGTCACTATGCCCTACTTACGTATCTGTGCGACTTTTGAGTCTTTCAGTTAAGCATGCTTACCGCCATTGAACTCTGCACAACCCTTCACTGGTTGATTGATCTCCATTCAATTTCTAGCTATGCCTTTATAAAAAAATTTATGTGTTATTATTTTTTTGCCAAACTCTTGACCCTTCTTAAAAAAAGCAGCTTAACTATTCCCTTTTTACCACGTAAGCGAAAGAAATGTTTTACAAACCAAGTTACAGAGAGGGATCACTAATATCACGTTAATTTAATAATTAAATTGTAATGTTATTAGCTGGAAGAGAAAGTTTTTGTTTGTTGCTGATATAAAGCCCAAACTCTACCTCACTAACCATTTCACTGATTAATGTGCAAGGTTTGTATTTTATATGTTACTATCCTCTCATATTAAAAACTTTCATAATTTAAAAAAGAGGATAAATTATTTGTTTTACTACTACGAATTTTTTTTAAAAATTTTTTTTTTTAATGTCTTTGCGCCTTATTAAGGATAGTAGTAAATTAAGAAAAATATTTGGATGTACTTTGCTACTCTATTAAAGACGACCGCCCCAGTCAAACTGCCAATTAGTCAACTATCCCTTTTATTTTTAATTTTAAGGTAAACATAAACCCAATCTTTATTTTAAGGTTTCCAGTGTTTGTCTATCGACTTGCCTATTTTCTATTAATTAAGATTGTTCTAGATTCATATGATAACTAACTACAGTAAAGCTGCATAGGGTCTTCCCGTCCCCCTGGAGGTAACGCGCATCTGCACGCGTAATTCAATTTCACTGAGCAAGTTGTAGAGACAGTGAGGCCATCGTTACATTATTGATACCGGACCACATTTAACACGGCGAATCAAATTTATCATACAATTTAATAAAGTGTTAATTATATAATTAACACTGCCCTTTATTATATGGAAGAGGGCACTATTTTCTATTTAGATTCATACCTGATTTTATTTCTATTATTTGATTATATACTAATGTAGAAGTTAGATGATCTTTTGTTTTTAAAATTAAACATACTTTTTTAAAATCTATAAAATCCAAACTTTTCATCCCTAATATAGGGTGTTTATTAAAAAAAGGTATAATTATATTGTTAATATCAGAAAATTTAGATATTTGCAGTTGAGCACTTTTTTCAGTAAGAGTTACTTTTTTTTCTTTAATTTCATCCTTTTCTTTAAAAAAATTAGAAATTCCTTTTAAAACTTCTAAGTCTCTAATATGTAAATGTATACTAAATCTGGCAAATAATTCATTGGAATTTCTATTTCTAGCCAATACCTGAAAAGATCCTTCACCGCTAGTAAAACCTGAAACCCACAAAGGATTAGGGATACCTTTAAACTTGTACTCTGCCTTATTAACTTCTGTAACTTTTATATCTATGGCTGGAAAAGCTTCCTTTAACTTAACAGGTAATCCTAAATTTAAATTACTTTTCAGACCTATTATTTCTAATAAACCTCTTTCTGTTAAATGATTGCCTTGGTTAATAATTTCAAAACATTGTTTAAATATCAAGTAATCTGATAATTTTTGGGTTATTAAAGGGTATTTATCAAAATGATTTATGATTACAGGTATTTCTTTGATAGAATCTACTGCAAACATTACCGCTTTTTCTCCACTTTTACTTATATTACCTACACCTAAATTATTTTTTATAGACTTTAATAAAGCTAGATCTTTGATATGTAAAGTTATAGAAAAAACAGGTCTAACTCTCCATTTAGTTTTTAATTTAACATTTTGCTGTATTTTAATAGAAAAACATCCTTCAGCATCTATAAACCCGGTTAAAAACCAAGGGCTTATTTCAGCCTCAGTGGTTGTATTTGTAGAAAATAATTTTTTATTTAATTGGTTAGAAGGGATTTTGACTTGATAGCTTCTTTCAAAGCCCATTAGAGTACACCTTAATTTTGGATAAAATCCAAAATAACTACCATCTACTCGTTGCTCTTTTACAGAAATTTCTTTGGGCTGTGGGCTTAAAATGTCTGATTTAGATCCGCGATAACCCATTTCGCTTTCGCTCATTTTCTGGCTTATTACCGTTCCTGAGTAATTACTTCAGCCACTTATAACCTTTCGACTATAGTTTGGTACCAGAAGCTTTAGGGAGTCCCCGGAGTTTGGCAGTTTGGCCCACAATAGTGTTTTCCCATTACACTTAGCTGGCCAATTTATTTTGCTACCTTAGGCAATTTTATAAATATTTCTATTTATTTGGACTATATCATAAAATAATTTACTTTTACCGCGTAGCGATAGTGTACTCCCTCGCTTACTATAAAGGAGGTAAGTATTATTTTCTCGAGTCTTTAGTCTCTGAGGGTTATGTCATTAAATTTTAAATTTTCCGCGTAGCGACCGCTTTAGCGAGTGATTGTTGGAGGATAGAATTATTATCACTACCGCGTACTCCCTGCCCTAACGGTAGAAGGAGATAAAAATAAAATTAATATATATATTCCCTGCTGATTGTCCATTGTAATATCTTTAAGATTAATTACTTTAATTGAAAGTACTTAAAGCTTTAGGATGTTCCAGCATATCATTCGAGTTTTTTGAGGACCCTAAGGGTTTTTGATCCTCATAGTTAAGACCGCTATTAACCAGATTTTCGATTAGTCACAGTTCCCTATGACCTCTCTTATATTAATGGCATTGGGCAAATTTCACACAGTATACTATCATATTAATGATTGCACTGTGTTGTGTTTTTAGTAAACAGTCGGGGCCTCCGATTCTGTGCCACCGTCTTAATTACAATAAATAAATCATTTATCCTTCCTTAATAAAAATAAATTTCTTTAAATTTTAAAAAAGAAATAATTAAAAATTATTATAATATGTACGGTCCCTCTTTTCGTCAAACTTATGAGGTGAATTTGCCGAGTTCCTTAACAACTTTTAGCTCTACGCCTTAGTATTCTCTACCTACGAACCTGTGTCGGTTTAGGGTACGGTAGTTCATTTTGTATTTTTAAAAATAAATATAACTATTTTTGATTATTATTCAGTGACCATTAATTAAAATTATAATTTTATTTAAACTCTATTTAAAAATTTTAAATAAAAAATAAAACTTACAATTATATTAATGAAAGTTCAGCAAAAACAATTGTTAAATATCGCCATCCTCCCACCTTAAAGGCTGAGAGGGCCACGGTAAAAGTTAATTTAACATAAAATTAAAAGTAACTGTAAAATAATAATAGCCTTTATTCATAATCTTTTATCTGTAAGAATAAAATATTTTTGATAAAAATCAATAAATCTGGTAAAATAAATGTTTTTAATTACTTAAGCCTCAATTATTGTAATAGATAATTGATTTTAAAAGAAAAATAAGTCTTTTAATTAAACTAAAGTTTTTTTTCTATAATTTAATTTAGACATCGGATAAGGATTTTTTAATCTCTTTTAATAGCCTCTTATTTTTGTTAAAAAAAAAAGATTGTAATTAATTATTTCAATTTAATACTTAAAAAATACTTAACTTACATAGAGCGAAGATAAATATTATTATAAATAAATTTAATTTCTTGTCTTAAGAAAAAATCTTTCTAAATATAAAATAAAGCACAAATATTACTTAGTGTTCGTAAAATATAATTTATTTCAATGTTTGAAAAATCTCCAATTTATGTTCAACACTTTTTAAATTTAAAATAATCTTTAACTCTCTATTTTGATTTATTTTTTAATAAAATTTATATTTGTACCTTTATTTTTCTATGTTTATAGGTTCACCAATAAAAAAAGTAAATATTGTACGCAAATATAAAAATACAAAATAAAATAATAATTATTATTTGTATTCTAACCTAAAAATATTAAAATAAATACATGTTTATTGATAATATAAAAAATCTAATATCCTATTAGCAAATTGTAGTTAAGAGTATTACTTATAAAAAAAATTGTTTAAAACAAACCATAAAATAATAAGTCTTAAACCAAAAAAAATTAAAGGACGTTTAATCTCAATTAAAATTTTTATTCTTTTATTGAGGAATAAAATAAAAACAAGTCACTAAACACTATAAAAAATATATAGATTTCTTTTTATTAGTTTATCCATGCTTTAATATAATAATAATTAATAGTTTATAAACAAGCAAGCCCTTCACTAAACAACCTTTCCTAGCTTTTAACTTCTTCTTTTTTTTATTAATAAAAAAAAGACAAGAAAGAATTAATAAGGAGAAAGTATAAAATTATTATTTTTAATATTAATTTCCTGGTCCTTAAATTTTGGACTTTCTATTATATACTCATCAGCCAAAACTTTGGTTTTGGTCCTTAGAGGCCGCATTCAAACAAAACGGATTAACCTTTCAAATTTGCAACCCTTTCGTATTCGGCGAATTCCATTATAGGAATTTTTTACGTTACTCATGTCAGCATTCTCTCTTCAGTAACCTAAAAAATAATGAAACACTATTTTATAATTAGTTTGACTGAATGTTCTACTACCTAGATTTAAATTATACTTTAAACCAACACGATATCGGTTGATTGTTTAAGACCCGTTAAATTTTCGGCGCTACTATCTAACTGCTGATGCGTTGTTACATACGATCATTATAAGTAGCGACTACCAGGCTCACTTCACAGCTGTATGCGATATTGCTACGTCCTTAATTTCACTTAACAATCATTTGGGACCTTGATCAGTGTTCTCGGCTGTTTCCGTCTTGACTACCCAACTTAGCATGAGTAGTCTGAATATCTACCATCAATTTATGTAATTCCGAGATTCGCTTCCAAAGGTAAGATTTTCGAGGTCCCCGCAACCTAAACGCCTAAAAGATATACATATTATTTTTCTTCTTTTTTTTTTTTTTTAAAAAAAAAAAGACTAAATATGTTCCTTAAACTTGTTGGGAATTGCCTTGCTGTACCTCCATAAATTTTGTGTAGACATCATACTTAAATATGTTTCGGTAGAAAACCAGCTAGCACCAGGTCAGATTGGCATTTCCAATTTTTTGTTATTCTATAATTCACATTATAGTTCAGACTATACCTTCATCTCTATTTTAACCTTAGGTTTTATATTTATATTTATCACTTTATCTTAACAGCCTTTTATCTAATTACTCACCTTTAATAAATTTAGACAAATATTGATCTTTACTTATTTTTCGTTTAATTCCACCTTTATTCATATCCCAAGCTAGGTTTACTATAGTTTTTAAATCTTTATCTGATTTATAACCATTTTTTTTTAATTAGCTCACATACTTTAATGGTAGTTTCAAATTGTTTTTGTTTTACAGTATTAAATTGAATATTTTTTTTTTTACTTATCAATCATGTTGCAGCAGACTTACAAAGACATTAGAAATTAATTTAACTTGACACAGATTAATGGAAATAAAATTGAAATATAATATTTTTATCGCGTACGCGGTACCTTAGTTAATTGAAACTATAGAGAGCTAGCGTGTTGCCTTTATTTTGTTAAATACTAAAATGTATTGATTATTTTATAAAAGCCTTAATTTTTCAATTAAAGTCGTTACAGGGTTAAATCTAACTATTCTGAGAATTTATTAGTTATCGCTTCCTACCTTGACCAAAGGCTCCACCACCATTATCTGGTATTCTATTGGTAGTACCCGGCAAAAGGTACTACACTGGATAGTTATTGGAGTCGGTAAGGATATGACAGCAAAAACAAAATAATTAACTAGAATAAAATATTAAATATCTTAATACTTGTTTCTAAAAAGATTTAACTTCCCACGGTATTTTCTTTACTGTTGAAAGCTAAAGATTTCTACCGTTGTGAGCTAGTTATAAATTGAGAATCACTTCCCAATGCGGCAAAAATACTACCGCTTACCAAAACTCATCGGAGAATTATGCAACATTCACCCGTTCGATCTATTATAATCTGGTCTTGGTAAGATCACCTGGCTTCGGGTCTAATAGAAGTAACTAACCCATCACTACATATATATAAATTTCTTTGGGAGACATCTGTAAACTCCTATTTATAATAGGTTTTATTTTATTATTATTAGGTTATTACAGATATGTGTACAAATTTTACCGTGTACTAGATATTTAAATTATAGTCCAGTCGCTTTCGCTAGGGCTTTAAACCTTGCTACTCATATTAACTTGCTGCATTTATACCAGTATTTTCATACTGGATTAGACTATACCTTCAACTCATTTAAAAAGTTAGCTAGTTTATTTTTTTTTTTTATGTTTATGTATTACATTTTTAGATCTTATTTTTATTTTTTTTTTACTTATTAAACAAACCTTTAGAGTTTGCAATTTTTAAATACAAGCATTGATAGATGGGTTATTTCATATCTTATTTTTATTGCTACAATACTCTTAAGGGAGAAGAGAAGCACTAAATTTATAAAAAAAGTGAATTAACAAATAAGGTCTTATTAGTTCTAATAATTTATCTCTAGGAGAACTAAAAATATATAACCTATAACCATTAGTAGTTTTATGGTAACTACACTCTAATTCAAAATTTTTTTTAAAAATATTTATTAATAACTCATGTTCACTTAAAGAAAAAGATTCAGTACAAATATAAAAACCTTTATTTGATTTGTAACCATCATCCATTATTCAATAAGCTAACCCCTGACTTGTTAGTAAACTCTCTATCGCGTACGCGCTGGAGGTATTATTTTTATACCATTATTAGTATAAAACATTTCTCTGTATTTATTGAAACAAGGTAAACTTAAAGTTTGAAATTTTATAGAGGTATACTCTTTCATTTTATTAGGTCTATTATCAAAATTAGACATAACTAATGGCTTAGAGCCACAATATTCTTCGAATAAAGAATAAAGATGATAAACATACTCCATATTTTTATCTGATTGTTTTATTTGTAATCTAGTATTAGAGTTTAAATTTCTTCTCTCAGCACTTAAGTCTCCTAACATACTTCCAATTTTTACTTCCTCTAATTGAGGGTTTACTTCTAAGTGAGCCTTAGCGGATGTCCTATATTTTCGATTTACAAGGTAATTTTATAAATTAGCGTTTGTTTTTATTTTACCTATTTTTTTTAAGTTTTGTTTATGATAGGGTGTCTTCCCTGTTTAAGATTTAAGATGTTTTTGTTTTAATAGTTAAATAAAGCTAGCATGTTTCTCTGGAATATATGAGTGCTGACGTGTTACAATGTTTATATACATCGTCTCCTCTTTCGAGTCAGTCGTTACAGGGCTAATAAAAAGTGTATTTTTCTTCTTTTTTTTTTATAAAAAAAAAGACTAAATACAAGCGCGAAGTACTTCGCACATTAATACAACTTCTTCCTTATTTATTATATAAAGGCTTGTAAATAATATTAATTAATTCCTACGATTTATTAGCTTCCCACGGGATTTCCTTAGATTTTTTCCTTAGGATTAACCGTTAGCATGATAATATCAATAAATATCTAATCATACCGACCATCTCTGGTCATGAGTCAGTGTAAAAAAAACTTCACAGTTTTTATGGGCAAGCAATTCACCCATTATGCAAAAGGTACGCCGTTATTCATGAATCTTTTATGTTTTCAAGTAGAATTTCGACTGCTTATAGAGTTACTAATTCATGATCTATTTCACCGATTCACTAATAAAAATTTTAATTTTAATTAAAATTTTAGAAGTTCACTTTTTTGTATAACACTCGCTTTTCAAACTTTTCCTTTACAGTACTTATTCACTATCGCTAAATTTATAATACTTAGCCTTAGAGGATGGTACCCCTATATTCCGACAAGTTTTCTCTCATCGTACTTTTCAGGTTTAAATTTAGGCTTTCCAAAATAATAAAATAATTTAAAAAAGATATAACTTAACAAATTATTTTTTTTAAAATTTTTAATTATAATATATTTCTAATTTATTCCTATTTATTAATTAATAAACCTACAGGTCTTTAGTTTTTAACCTTCTTTAGATTAATACCTATCTTTTTAAATATTAACCATAAATTAATACTTGCGAAGAAGCGAACCTCTTAGCAGCTACCTATATTTAAGATTAAAAAAAAAAAGAAAAAGTAATAGTAACTAACATATCTTTAAATTAAATGAGTAGTGTTCTACATATTTATTAAATAATAAGATATTTCTTTAATTTTTAAGAAAAGAATCATTTTTCAATAAGGATATTTAAGTTTTTCAATTTATTTAATTAATTAGGCTAATCCGATTTCACTCACCATTACTTTCGGAGTCTCGGTTGATTTCCTTTCCTTTCCCTAATAAAATGTTTTACTTCAGGAAGTACTTAATTAAAAGGTTTACCTTAGGATCGCTTACATAATTCTAGCTATACGCTTTGTAAACTTTTGGTTATATACCTCCTTTTATATAAATTTGCCTTAGTTTTCCTTAATAACCCCTTTGAATTACTTTTTAATTATTTTTTTGATGTTTATTACAATATTGTCATCGATACTTTTATAATATTTTAATTTATTTGTTTTATTTAACTGAAAAATGTTTAAAGATAATATGAAAATTAATTAAGTGAACCTGAGCTACTCTACCTAAAGGGCCGGCTCTATATAAACCTATCTATGGCTGGGAGCAATATAGAGATTTAATTTTTTTAGATCTTGAATAGAATCTAAAAAAACATTAATTATAGTGGGATTAAATAATTTATAGTTTATTTTAGTATTAGAAATTTGATCTAATAATAAATTATTTTGATTAGAAATTAAATATTCTTCTATTCTTAATTGTATATTTTTGTTATTATCTCCGGAATATATTAATTTCATTAAATTATCAGAAATCAGTGAATTGTTTAAATCTATAGAAATATTTCTTTTAACCATATGGATAAAGTTAAAGGTGTAATAAGACCATTGTCAGACGTACACGATAAATTAAAACTTTTATTAGATACTAATTTATTACTTACAATAAAATTTCTATAAAACTAATTAAGGATAAAATAGCTAATACAAGTATACTACAACATAATAATAACATAGGATCACTGGACTCAAGAATATTTACATGAACACCCCAACTATTTAAAAATATCGCGTACGCGGTAATAATTTCAGACATTGTTAAAGATTAAGATTTAATTTAAGATAAGAATTACAGTATATAATAATATAAAGAATAAGTATAAGTATAAAATTAATACAAGCATTGATAGAACAAATATAATAAGTAAAATTTAATTTTACAAACACATCGAAGCAACGATAAAGTTCTTAATATAACTAAACCAAAGACATACACTTTAAATATTAAAATATACCACCTTTAAATCTTTCTTATAAAGATTTAAAGTATAGAATATAACCAAAATATAAAACATACAGAATAACAAATAAAGATTTATAAAAAAATCAATATTTAAACTATTTATAAATATATATATATAAATGATATATTCTATCTATTAAGGAAGGTAAAAAAAATTAAATCTATTCTCAAAAAATTTTTTGAATAAATTCCACGGTAAATATCTTCAATCTATTGAAGATAATAATTTTATTAAAAAAAAACAAAAATAACTGTTAAGTATTTTATAATGATACTAAAATTATTATACCTAAAGTTCCAAAATTAGGAGAATTAGATCTTAAAAATATAATAAATTCTAAGTATTTCTTAAAGAAAAAAAAAAAGAAGTAAAAAAAAAAAGACAACAAGCCCCAAAGGGGAGAGAATACAAATAAGAAAGGAGAGCAAAATATTTTTATTTTTGAGACCTACCCGCAGTGCTAGGGCTTGTCTTGTTTTATTTAATATATGCGTACCACTATTTTTAATTGATTAAATATAAATTTAATTAAATAGGCTTTAAATAAAACCGTGAGATTCATCACAAAAAGAATAAGGCTTTAATGTTATATTCATATAATATAATCTTTGTTAAAAATAAAAAAAAAAATAAAAAAATAAATAAAATAAAAAGTATTTTAACTTATTTTTTAATGATTCCCAATTTTTTAAATTAATAATTTCACTTACTCTATAAACTAAGAAATTTACTTAGAGTACAATACAACGGTAATTTTTAAATTTATAAAGTATAAATTTTCTATTAAGCCCAAGAAGATTTGAACTTCTACAGATTTCTCATCAAGAAATTATTCTGCCTTTAAATTATAGGCTTTATTTAATTTAAAATACTAAACTACTTTTTAGGTAAAATTAAATGTTTAATTAAAAGTTTAAGTCCACTACTACTATAATATTTTTAAAATTATAATTATAAATTTGTTTACAAATTTTAATTAAGCGCTACCTTTAAGGGTGCGATAGTTTATTTTTCTTCTTTTATTTTTTGTCTTTTTGTTGTATTAAACAAGCCCCAAAGGGGAGAGAAGACAAAAAAAAGACTAGAGATAAACAAATATTATATTATTAATTACTTTAAATATAATAAAACTAGAATAAAACAAGTGCTCGCTACCTTCCTTATTAATTGTCAGAGGTCCTGTTGGTCAGGCATGCTCCCGATAGATTGCTAGCTGGTGACACTGACGGTATATTTTAACCTAGGAAAGTAAGGTTGAAGAACGAACGCAGTAAATTAATATTATTTATCCTTTCTATAGCAACGTTTGGTTTGTAAAAGTAATCCGAGGGTAATGGCTGGTATAATAGAAGATAAGGGGTTATTTTGTTTTATCGCTCTCCCTTTGCCGCTGGGCGTTTGGAGCGGTTTACGTTTAAAATAAATATATTATATTCCTATTAAGTAAAGGCCATAAAATGAAATAAACAAATATATTTATTCCCCTGCTTCTATACCTTACTCAGGACCGTAGGCTGAGTCTACTGATCTAAACACAGTAGCTGAACCTGAAAATTAAAAGTGGACTTATTAAAAGAAATTTTGTCCAGATTTCACAGTTATACTGAAAGCACCTCTTTTATTTTTATTAGTATAAGTAGCTACATCTTTAAAATTAATTCTACCACTGGCGGAAGCTCCTCTTCGAGTAATTTTAACTGTTCTTCTAGGTACAACTTTATGTGTTAAAAGTCTCCCCGCTACTCTGATAGTAACTCCAGATAAAAAAGCTGGAATAAATTTAAGTTTATTACTGTATAAGGTATTAACATTTTTAATAATAGCTTTTTCAAAGAATCTTCTAATAATAATTCTTAATTTAATTTTATTAATCATAATACCTAATAAATTTACTAAAATATTACTATCATTATAAGGGTAATGTGTTCTAATTAAATCAAGTTCCACAGGTTTTTTAAATATTTTATTTAGTATTAGACATAAAATTTTAAGTTTATTAGAAAATACTTTAGTTAAAGCAATATTAGATAATTTTCTTAGTTTAACTCTAACATTAATTTTAATTTTTCTGAATTTACTATATTGTCTTTTAATCTTATTTCTATTAACTATTTTTTTTCTTTTCTCCCCTTTGGGGCTTAGCGCTCCAGAGTGTAACTGTGCTTCCGAATACATATTTTCCTGTGTTCCTTCTTTGTTTTCACTGTTTTCTGTATTATAATTATAAATCGTATCACCTTTGTAATCTTTAAGGTTATAATCGGAGGCATATTTATAAAATTTTTTTAATTTTAAAATATTTGGAATAAATAAAAAATAAAATAGTTGTATAACAATTTTGTCTGGTGTAGAAATGAATACAGGTTTACTAATTAAACAATACATAGATTTAAAGGAAGCCGCTAATAAGTTATAAATATTTTTATATAATTTATTGCTTTCACTATTAAAAAAAAATCCTGTTAAGATAGAATAAAAGATAAAAATACCTTTTTTTCTAATATTATAAATACTCATTTCTTTTAAATATTGATGAATTATTGGTTTAATCGCGTAGGCGGCATTAACTCCTTTATTCTCCGTATTATTATAATAAAATACAGACACCGGAGGTTTACTTCCCATTATCGGATCAATAAAAGAATCTTTATTATTTAAAAAGTTTTTATTTTTCTCGCGAACGCGGTAAATATTTGCTACGGTTTTTTCAAAATTATGTTTATTATTAGAGTTATCTATTAAAACTTTTAATTCATTTATCTTCACTTTTGAATTTACCGCATGCGTGCTTGTAATGATATTACTAGTATCATAGGGAGCTATTGAATCACTTCGTAGACTTCGACTTTTTAAATTATTAGGTAGCGTTTCACACTTTAAAGGTTTAGGTAATATAGTTGTATATCGTTGTACAGACTCTATTGTATTTAATTCAAAGGTAGGTATTTCTCTTATTTGACTATAATTATTAATCAAATTTTCTTTTTCATTTATTAATACATTTAGATCATTAATTAATACCTTTCCTTTATCTAAGATTTTCAAAATAATTCTTTTTTTTATTTTTAGTTTTCTTCTGAGAACTTTAATTATTAATCTACTTCCTATGTTTTTTGCGGTATTTGTATCCTTTTTAGCTAAGGGATTTACAAAATAATTTAAATGTTTTATATTGTCAGTTTCTATATCTTTTCCATTTTTAGTAGGTCCTCGATATTTATTAAGAATTTCAGCCGAATCTGAATTTAATAATTTAAATAAAAGTTTTTTATTATTATTAAACTTATATAATAAAATTTTTTCTATTTCTCTTAATTGGTAAATATAAATTAAGTGAGATTGAGGTTTAAATAAGCGTGTAGGTATAAAAAGTAATCGATTAAATAAAAAAGATTTATAATTTAAAGTCAAGGTATACTTATTAATTAAAAATAAAAATTTATTTAACTTAATGTTAAAATTATAGTTTTTATCATTATTATTTCTTATAAAAAATAAATATTCAATTAAATCTAATTTTTTATGATTAAGTAAATAATCTTTCAAATTAATATTATATAATTTAAATCCTTTTAAGAATATTGATACTATTTCTTTATAGGAAAGTACTTTATTAAAATTTTTACTTTCTTCACTAGAATTTAATGTATTGAAATTATATTTACTTTTCTCTTTTAAAATTTTTGTTTTAAAATACACGGGACTACTAAATAAAGGTATGATTCTATTGTCTATTTTTATATCTGATATTTCATTTGTTGTTATTACTATGTTATTGCTGTTTGTATCCTTAACGTTTTTTAAATTTGTCATAGTTATTTTTTAATTTTGTTTATGTAAGAAAATTTTTTATTTACATTAATTGAATTTTAATGAAAAAGGCTTAAAGTATATATGATATTTCGATAGTTAATTGTAAACCAGTACCCTTCTAAGTGAAATATCTGGCGATAACATCACAAAGGTTCGAAGGCTTTCTAACACTTCCTGTTATTGTATTTTAAAGCTAGCGGTTTTATTTATCTTGCTTTTTTTTGTATCCTACCCATTTATCACAAATAAAAATAGTTGATTAAAATATTTGAGGCATACATAGCATGATATGTGTCAACTTTAAGATAGATCTAGGTATTTAATTTATGGGAAATGTTAAGGATTACTAGGGTTAATTAAAATGGACTAAAAAAAAATTTATTTGCCTGCGAAGCAGTACGCGAGAGTTCCTAGACCGAGATATGAAATATATATCTATAAAAATCTCATTACTGTATAGAAATTAAAAAAAGACCATAGCGCTCGGTCTAAATAATTATTTAAATTTCTTAATTAAACCGGATGGTTACAATAATTAAAGAAATACTGCATATATCAACTTTAATAAGATGAATAAAAAAAATTTTTTTATATTTGCCTACGAAGCAGTACGCGATGCTAATAAGACCCGGTAATTATATCTGAAGTTTATTTTTTTTATTCAGATTTCATTTACCGCGTAGCGATAGTTTACTTCATTTTTAATAGTACTTATTAACTTTAGATGTTTGCATCCTTTTATTTTTAACTCTAGATTTATTTTGGCTACTCTACAAGCCCCAAAGGGGAGAGTCTAAAATTTATTACCGCGATCTTTAGTTAAGCTACAGACAACCTAATAATTATAAGCTAAAGTGGTCAGGCTTTTAAAGAATTCGACTTTTTTTACGGATCAGGGGTTATTCCATTTTTTAAGCTCCTATTTTAAACTTACCGCGACCCTCCCAGCCCTGATCTTTTTTTATACTTGTTTTAATAACAAGCCCCAAAGGGGAGAGAATAAAAAGAAGAAAGGGGCTGGTAAACGATACAGGAATATTATAATAGTAAAATCCAGAGCACTCAACTAAAATTTAAATTAGGACCCTTGAGTAGGTAGCATTTTAAAAGCATGGAAAGGTATTGGACTTTGTAAAGTCCATTCTAAAGTATTAGCTGTTTGAGCTTCATTATTTAGTTGTACTTCATTAGTGAAATATGCTGGAACGTGCCAAGGATTATTTGAGCAAGCTTCTTGGTTTTGAAAAATATCAAAAATAATATAACCAAATAATAAAGTAGCTACCACAGAAATTAATGAACCAAAACTAGATACTGCGTTCCATCCTGCGAAAGCGTCTGGGTAGTCAGGGATTCTTCTGGGCATCAATTTTGTTAATCTTAGGCCATGTATAAACCTAAACTCCTAATCTTACGGTTAGGTTCAGACTATGTTTTTCAACTTATATTGTAAAAGGTTTCGCTTTTTATAAGCTGATCGGGCGCTACTGTAAATACAGTATAGGTTTATTGTTGGTATTACTCACCTATTAGTCGTTGAACGTTCCTTATTCAAAAGTATTTACTCTTTATACCAAATAAAGCTTCGCTGCAAATTAACCTTATCTTTTAAAAAGTTGCGTAGCGGTGGAGGCTATATTTAATTAAAGGTTTTCCTTGCAATTCACCCGATTGTCTAATAGAAAATTTAAAGATCTATAGAGGCATATTAATTAATAATTATGTAACTTTTTACGTGAAAATATTTTTTCCTTAAATGGGACTCCTTTCTTCTTTTTTTTTTTATTATAAAAAAAAGAGTAAATACTTATATAGTGTATCTTTACCTATGTTAAACTCCTTATAACATTGAACAGTCGAATAAGATCCTATATATGAAAGGTCTACAGAATTATAAACATAAACGAATTTAGTTATTTATCGCGTACGCGGTAGCTAGAGTAACTGCTGATTTAGATTTACCATAGTTAGGGTTATTAATACCTACTTTATTACTGTTTTGCATAGCTATAAATTAAGAGGAAAATTCACGTTTATACATAGGGTTCAATTTTCCAGATCTTTTTAATTTAAATTCACATGTATGTTTAAAACCTAAAGTAGAACCAGCTGTAGGTGAAAGATTTAATTTAAAAGTCGAAAATTTACTAAATAGTAAATCTAGATATATTTGTTCTCGTGATAATATATATTCTCTACTTACTGATCCAGTTGGACCTAAGTCCTCTAATATTGATAATATGAAATTATTATGATTATAATAAGATAAACTTTTATAGATAGGAAGATTTCGTTTTAAAACACTAGGTGACCAGTAAGATAATAAACGACGGCTACCTTTTCAAGCTGAACCTATGTATATTTTTCCGTTCATTAAATTCATTCATTGATAAATTATTGTACGTTCTCGGTTTTCAACCCCGATTAGATTACGATTTAAATCAGGGGTATATATTCGTATAGGTTTAGTTAAATAAATAGGAGACAATAAAGGACCAAAATGTTTTATAGGAGTTATTGATAAACTGAAAGCTACGTCCCAACTTTGTTCAAATCCTAAGGCACAAAGTAGAAAAAAGCAAATATTACTATAAATTCTTACATAATTAGACATTATTATAAATATACCAGCCATTCCTAAGAAATGTTGTGGAAAGAAAGTTAAATTACATTTAAATCTACTATTTCTAGTTAAAAATGGACTATTTATTAATTTTAGTTAAATTCTAAAATGACATTCGTGTAGTCTCTGAGGATCCTTCTGTATAAAATATTTGGTGATCGTTTCCTGCTAATTGTCCATTGTAACATCTTACATCTTTGTTACTCTGTTATGTTTCTGTATAGTAGATTAAGCTTTAGGAGTTTCTAGCATATAGAATGTTTTTTTACAAATATTTATTAAATATTAGGGGGCTAATAACTTTCTTATCTTTACCTTTCTTAATTTCTGTTATATTATCTCTCGGCTCCGCAGGCCTTACGTAGCGATGTGCGTGGGCTGCGAGATTTAATTTATCGCTTCGCGTTATTATATTTATCGGTACTCCCCTCCCTTACGTACCTACTAACTAATTAGTAGTGGTAAAGGGAGATATATTTTAAAATATCGCGTACGCGGTAATAAGTTATATTTTACTATTATTTTAAGATTCAGATAATACAAACCATTTAACTCCTTTAATTAGTATAGGTTTATCTAGGCCAATGTTTAAAGAAATAGTTCTAAATCTAACTCTAAACACCTGTCTAGCCGCATTAATAGAAGGGAATGAAAGTACTTCTCCGTGTTCACTTTTCATAATAATTTTGGTACCTCCTATACCATCTTGAGGAGCTAATACACCCTTTTTACCTTTATTATGGTGACCGTTTTCAGAGAAATGTTTTTTTAAAGCAATACTTGTTAATATTTTTTGTTGTAAAGATGCTTTAGTATTAAATCTAGGATGTAATTTACCAGCATGTAATTTCTTTAATTTAGCGATAGTTTCAGGAGAATGTTTAAATCCTTGTGAAGATCCTGCTAATTTTAGAATATTATATTTAGGTTTATATAAATCAAGAAAAGTTTGTTCTAGTGCTAAACAAGTATCTTCCATTTTTTCACAATACTGTAAAATTAAAAAAACAAAATTATTAAGACCATATTTATTTATAGCCATGTATAAAGGTAAATTTACTACATTTAAACAACTCATATGTACTCTAAATCTTCTAGCTAAATTAACACTGCTACCTATATAGTAATTACCATTTGTTAAATTAAAAAACATATAAACACCAGCTTTATCTTTAGTATTTAACAAAATTTCTAATTTAGAAAATTTTATATCTATAAATTTAGCTTCTGCTTGAATATTATTTAATTTTTCGAATATTAATTTATTTTTTCCTTTATTAGGTTTAGGTGAGTAAGGTGTAATGTTACTGTTAATTTTCTGATCTAAAGTTTCATTCTCTATATCATTTAATTCTGTATCTGTTAAACCTCTATCAATAATATCATTAATAGAAATAGGTTTACTTAATAAATTAAAATTTTTATCGCGTAGCGGTAGTGTTAAAATAGAGAAATATATTTGAACTATTTGTATAACCCCCACAAATAGAGTCCAGAAATGGATTTTTCCTAGGAAATCAGAATATGATCTACCTACAATTTTAGGTGTCCAATAATAAAAACCGGCAAATAGAGCAAAAACAGCTCCCATTGATAATACGTAATGGAAATGCTTAAATTAAATATAATTTAAATAAGTGGACTATCTCTTTATCTAATTTTATCCACAAAAGGAACTTTTAACCATGAAGGATTTTTATATTGTATTCAATCTAATAGGAAATCAGAATAAATTTTAAATTCTAAACTGTTTTTTGGTTCATTATTGTAATCCCTTATTAATATAAATTCTTTAATTTTAGTAGCTCTATAAAACTTGAAATCAGAGAATAATCTATTTTTAATAAAAAAATCATATAAATAAATCATACCTTTAACTGTTTGATATTTAAATGCTATAGATTTATATTCTTTTCTTGAACTTTTATTTGTATGTTTTCGAAGTAAAATATAAGGTTTATAATAAGGGATTGTATGATCAAAATTAAGTTTTTTAGTATAATCATTATATTGAAATTCTAAATTACATTCTATTCTATTACTATTATAATTAAAAACAATTGATCCATCTGTATCTATTAAGCCTGAAAAATAAGGATCAAATGCTTTAATATTATAATCCGGTTCTATATATTCAATATTAAAATAGGCACATGATTTTTTAAATCCTGGAACTTTGATTCTAATTAAACCATTTAAGCGGTTAATTAAATACTTCATCTCATCGTAGGTAGAAACGATATAAATAGAATAAGGTTTATTTTTATCTGATCTTATTCTACCTATGTGTAAATAATTTTGAATACGTGTTAAAATTCTAACATCTCTATTATGCAATTTTATTCTTATAGCTTTTAAGATAAATCGGGCACTCATACACTCTCTCCCTTCTCCAAACTCCGTATCATTTGATAGGGACCCCTTACCAGCGTAAGCCTGCGATAAGTATCTCTGACCTTCACTACTTTTTAACTCGTATGCATCAGGATTAGCAGAAAAGGGAAGATTGTGTAAGAAGAGAGAAGAATCTTTTCTAATATCAAAATTACCGTCACCATCTATAATTCCTGCAAACCATTGATAAAAATCAGAATCCTTTCCTTGCTCTCCCCCTGTTCCTCACTCTCTCAGCCTTATCCTGTTCGTGTTAGCGGGAGGGAGGGGGGTATCGAGCGTTCGTGGTAAACAGAGTAAAGGGTCGCGTACATGCTCGCTAACGCTTTTTTTTGTTTTTGTATCTGAGGGTTTACATACCTCTAAATTAGATAATTGACGTATAGTCTCTGAGAATCCTTTACAGTTTTCTGCTGATTGTATATTTGTTCAATTAGTTTTATCTATTGAAACAGTATTATTATTATTTTCACTATTTAAGAGAAGATTAAAGCTTCGACTTGGATCTATTTTGGATAGATAAATTATCGCTGTATAGCGGTATTTAAATAGTAAATAATAAACTAAAAATATAGTTCCCAGCATATAGTCAATTGCAGAACAATGATTGTTCAGGCCCATTTGAGCTACTACGTAATAAGTATCGTGGAATGCTACATCTAATGATGCATTAGAAAGGATAACTCCAGTTAATCCACCAATAGTGAATAAAGTTAAGAATCCAATTACAAAAAGTAAAGGAGTATTATATCTTAAGCTTCCTCCGTATAAAGTTGCTATCCAACTAAATATTTTTATTCCTGTGGGTACTGCTATAACCATTGTAGCTGCTGTGAAATAAGCTCTAGTCTATATATTTGGACTCTTTCTTCATCCTATAACTAAAAAGTTAGGAGTAAGGCATATTAGTCTCTGAGGTTTTTCCTTTTTTTATCTTAGGCAGACGAGATATTCTTATAATTTTTTCTAAACCAGTGCTCGTAAAATGTTCTTTTCTTTGCATTATTCTATAAACTTTTCTCCATTTAAAAAAGTTAATAAACTTAGTAGAATTTAATTGATATTTATCAAAATAATTAGCAATAAGTTTTGCTGATTTAATTTTATTTTCTATCTCTCTCTCTCTCTCTCTCTCCCTCTCTCTCTCTCTCTCTACATTAGCTATTGTAAAAGGAGATGATTTGTTTAAGTATTGATTGCTTAATCCACAATACTCACAGTGCTTATTGTTTTCACTTCTCCCCTTTGGGGCTTGTATACAAGAATTAAAAGGTCCACATAAACAAGAGTTGTAAAAAAATATTTGTTCATTTTCTAGAAAATAAATATTACCACCAAAAGTTTTTTTAATTAAATCTAAAATTTCACTGGTGCTGTCTTTAATATAAAATTCTAATTTAACATTAAAATCCGTATTCGTACTGTTAAATTTATTATTTTTATGGTTATAAATATTTTTATAAAGCATCCCTGTCTGCGAAGCAGTACCAGCTAGCTGGGAGGGCTGCTGTTTTTTAACCATTTGAATTAAAAAATAACCTTTAGAATCTGTAAAACCTGTTAACCAATGATTAGAATTTAAATCAAAAGTAACAGGAGGTAAAATTTTAATATTAAATTTACTCTCAAGGTTGTCGATATTTTTTAATTGATTAATTATATTATTTGTTAATAATTTTCCATTTATTAATTTTAATACTTTGTTTAAACCTTCTGAATGTTTTAACACATATTTTATTGTCTCGGTGTTAGCTTTCGAGGATGCAGCTCCTTTTGCTTTTATTATGTTATCGGCCCCTGCTTGGCCTGGTTCAAAAATATTTTTGTCTCCTTCTGTCACTCGTGTTACTTCTGTGACTCCTTTGACTACTTTAGAAATAGTGGCTGTATTGTTAAGGCTTGGGGATTTAAATCTTATTACTTTCCCGTAACCTATTTGTTTTTTAATAAAATAAGCTAAAGAAATATCTTCTACCTGAAAATAAATTTCTAAACAAATTTCTCCTGAATCTCCCAGGTTCTTACTATCGATTATTGTTGGTTTAACAGAATTAAAGGGATATAAAAATTGACCGTTACCTTCTATTAAACCACTTAAATAATAACCAAATTCTCTTTCATTTGTCGGTTTACTGTGTTTTTTTAAATGATCAGATATAAAATATTTAGGGGCGATACTATTACTTCTCCCTTTTTCTTCTATATTTGCTATTAGGGTGTTATTTATAGAAGGTGAATTTTCTACATTTAACCGTGTTTCACCCCCTAAAGGTTGTTTATTCAGTACCAAATAGGAGGAATTAATGTCCGATACATAAATATTTTCTGAGTTCAAAGTATTTGTAGTTTGAGTAACGTTCGCTGTATTAAGAGTTGGACTTTCTAATTTGTTTTCAAGATTTAAGTTCTCTTTTATTTTGGTGTATAGGGAAGATAAAACATTTACAGTTTTGGAGTGATGTGCAATAGAATTTATCTTAAAAATTTTTTTACTTGCTAAGTACAAATTAAAGGAGTTTTCGTTAAGGAGTTCAAGGTGAGATAAAAATATAGTTCTTTGCCTGCTGAGCCGAAGTAAAGAATAAATTTCAGCTGCTTCTCATGTAATCGCGAATGCTAAATTTTCAATAAAATTAAGAGTGTTGATAGTTATACAAATATAGATACTTCTATATAATGATAGTGCTTTAGACATAGAAATATTAATTAAAAAATAGCAATAAAAATACGAAAACACTGGAAAATTAATTTTGCTATAATTATTTAAGGAATTACCTGCTGATTGTTCGTTTTTTATTTTATTAATATCTAATAAGTAGAAAAATTTTATAAATCTTTGGATATTTGATATAATTAAGCGCGTAAGCGATAAAAATTGCATTATCTCCTTTCTTCTTTTTATTCTTTTTTTTTTTTCTGTTATTAACAGAAGAAAAAAAAAAAGAGAACAAAGACCGGTTAACAAGGTAAAATAAAATATTTGGATTTTTCCTAACAATGTCATATAACTGAGTGGACCTTTTTTATTTTTACTTGAATCTGCTAATTTATTAGATAAAAATAAAACGAGTTTTCCAGCATACAGCCCTAAACTAATAAATAATGTTACCATTACATTAGACACTAAGATATCTACATCTAAACCTACTGAAAACATGTGGTGGCTTCATACTAAGAAACCTAATATTCCAATTGAGAACATAGCATAAACCATCCCAATGTACATAATACAATAAATTAATATCGTACGTGGACCATCTCTTTATTTATCAATTTTTTCCCATTTATCCCATTGCAATAGGAATTTTTTTCAAGCTTTACCTAAAATTGTAGTATCTGTAGCTAAATGCGCTTTAAGTTCTCTAAGTTCTAAATATTTCTTTATACCTTTAATTCTAAAATTTTTTGCGGATCTACAAGGACATAATTTAAAATAATCTAATAATTTAATAATTTCTGATTTTTTATAAACTACCCATTTAAAACTTATTTTTTCTATGTATACGCTTCCTCCATATAACTCTTGTAATAGATCTAACAAATATTTATTTTTTTGTAGTGCTGTTATGTACATTTGAGAAGAACTTAAATTTAAGTATACACTCCCATCTGAATCCATAAAACCAGATAACCAACCATTTTCAAAGGTTAAAGGTGATGGCTGGATTAAAGGAATATTATATTTCTCACAAATTTTATTTAGTTGAAGTAACCTAATGGGGTTTCTAATTTCACCATTTACAGCATTTATCAGATCTAACATACCTTGTTTATGATGCATTCTATATCTTAAATAGTTTACAGTGGAACGTAATTTAATAGAACCTCCATATTTTTGCTTAATTTGAAATAAGCAATTTTTATCTCGGGTTTGCATTACTATTTCTAAACTAGCATAACCTTTTTTAGATAATTGAAAACAACCATCACCATCTATTAGACCAGCTAATCATTGATTAAATCTTTTATCACCTTTATTAAGGGTGGGTAGAAGGGAGGTAACTTTGTGTGTTTTTGAATCCGAAATGAGAGATTTATTAATTAAAGGTTTTAAACTTTTTTGTCTTTCAGCTTCAGCTTTTAGGGGAGATTCTATTTCAGCGAGTGCTGCGGTAAAGGCAGCGACAGCTTCTATTTCCCACTCTGTTTTAGTCTTAAGCATATAGCGCTTACAATCGCGAGGGGGACTTATATCAGTGTAACTATTTAAATATGTAGCTACAGCATAATAAGTAAAACTAGCCCCTTTTTTTAAGTATAACGGAGTATTTAACGCATAGCAACAGATTAAAAATTTTAACTTGTTTAAACATGCTATGGTTGTTCCGTAGTTGTTGAAAAAAAAATTGAAAAATAACACACGTATGGCCTCTGAAATTCCTACTCACATGCTTAATCCGCTATTCAATGTAATGTTGGATTTGTATAAAAAAGTTATACGTGCTTTGGTTATTTGCGGGTTGTAAGACGAAACAAAAGTTTTTACATAAAAAAAATATTTTTTTAATAGTACTAACATAGTAGATATATTGGCACCTGTAAACTTGACAGTATTAATATTATATCCTAATTTATTCCTTATTACTGTCACTACCATTACTGGGCCTGTTAATAAGAGAAGAAAGGTATTTATGTTTCTTACTTTAAGAATCCTTTTAACTATTTTTTGGCTTGTGTAAGACATTAAGGGACTTTTTTTATCCTTATATTTTAATGTTTTGGATCATAGAATAAAAATTGAGACTATAATAATACCGCGTAGAGAAATGTGACTTAATAATATAGTATTTTGTTTCTTAAAATTCCTTATTTTCCTGCATATAGTGTGTTTCGAAATATTTATAAAATATTTAGGGCCACATTGACCGAATATTGGTTTACCTGAAAAGGTTGAAACTATGTGACTAACTATTCCAAAACCTGGAATAATTAAAATATAAACTTCTGGATGCTTACAAATTAAAATACCCGGCCGCGTTAACGACCGCGATCATTTGCTTGGACCATATCTTTAAACATAAACACTTTATAATTTATAACCGTTATTAGGATCTTCATATTTTAACCAGTTACTATAAAAATATTGCCAACTTTTGTATAAAAAAGTACCAGGTAGAGCTTTATGAGCTTTAAGATCTTTAAGTTTATAATATTGAGGGATTAAGTGGAGTCTATTTTTTTTAGCTGTGCTAGATGGATGTTTCTTAAAATATTCTATTATTTTTAGTATATCTTCTCGTTTACTGATATACCATTTGAAAGATTGTGAACAACCTCTATCAATATAAACAATGCCACCATATAGTTCAATTAAAGGTTGTAATAATTCAGATGTTTTTTGAGAGGCACTAATAGATAATTGTGTATTAGTTTTATTAATAGTTACTGTACCGTCAGCATCGAAAAATCCTGATAACCAACCACTATCAAAATTTAGTTTATTAGGGTAAATTAGATTTAATTCATATTTATGACAAATTTTATTTAATTGAACTAATCTATTAGAATTTCTAATGTGTCCATTAACATCTTTAATTAAATTTAATAAACCTTTTTTATGGTGTAGTCTATATCTTAATGCATTAGCACCTGATCTTAATTTAATAGATCCTCCATATTCATTTTTAATTATTAATAAAGCATGCTCATCTCTAATATCCATGGTAATCTCTAAACTAGCATAACCTTTTTTAGTTAATAAAAAAGAACCATCACCATCTATTAGACCTGCTACCCACTCTTTCCAAGGGTAGTGGCTGACGCTACCCTGGTCCATACCAGCACCCCTCTCCCCCTTATCCTTAAAGGAGGGGTAGTTAGCGTAAGGGATGGGAGAACGCGAGAGGGAGGGGAATTCGCAACCCCTTACAGAAGACTCCTCTAGTTGAGGTGTTAAATGGTAACGTTCGCTAGCTACGCGTAAGGTGTCACTAGTTGCAGAGTATAGGGAAAACGGTAAAATTTTTTTAGAGCTATTTTTTAACGTTGATTTAGTATCTATGTTTAACAAACGTATGGCCTCTGAAGTACCTATTCGCGAGTTTGACGCTTTCGTTACCTGCGAATTGTTCAAATTTAAAAGATTTTTTACTTTAGTGGTGCTAAAAATGCAACTTATACTTAAAGTATCTAATAAATTATAATTGAAGTTCTCGCATATAGTTTGTTGCATTAAATATAATTTAAAGGGCCACCATTGACCAAAGAACCCATTCTCTCAAACCTAACATAAGTTTTAATCTATTTCTACAACTCTGTTAATAACTATCGCTTAGCGTTCGCATTAGCGTTAACTGTATAGCAATATATTTATTTATTAGAGTAGGTCCCTTCAATTTGTAAGAAGGGCTGTTAAGTCCATGTACTATCTCTGCTATAACTGTCCTCTAAAAAAAAGTAAATTTTAGTTTAAGTATAGCTTCATTGATAGCCTTGTGATCAAAAATTAATCCCCACCTTTAGCGTAATCCCTCCCTTCCCCTATTTACCGCTTTAGCTAGGGTTATAGGGTAAAGGGAAGAGCGAACGCGAAAGTGATATATTTGATGAAAGAGCCGACTGTACATTAAGCACCTTTGCAGGTACCCACCAGTGACCCAGTCTGTAGCGATCTCTTAGACGACCGACGGTCTTTAGCTTAGAAATCTGTTGACCGTAAATAACACTAGTGTAGCCTAACGCTAAATTTAACGTTATTCCACCCTGTCAGGCAAAACCTATCATTCCACTTCTCTAATTTAAACTAAGATTGTTTATGCCTTCGGCTCCGCGCCGCGTCCGCGAGGCCTTAGTTAATAATTTAAAGAACCTAACCCACTTTAATTTATTATTTGTTTTTTTACCGCCTGCCTAACGATATTTTAGTCTTTTTTTTTATTAAAAAAAAAAGAAGAAATAAAAAAGTTCTTACTGCTACGTCTAATACGTTTGCTGCGTTATAATTAGGTTAAAGTGAGAAGGTATTTTTTTCTAAGAATTGCATAGTGGTATTCCCTTTTTTTTTTTCTTTTACCCCAGTTATTGATAATGATAATGATATCGCTATCGCTACTCCCCTTCACTTTTACGCGTAGTCCCTCCCTACTGCGATCACTACTAGGACGCGAGGGCTAAAGGGGAGAGGGTTAAAGGGAGGACCAGGTAAAAAAAAAAAGACAGATAAAAAAGGGAATAGATAGGGACTAGAGAAATGGTATGCTGAAATAATAAATAGAATTTCTAATGCATTTATCTATCTCCTAACTTGAAGATTATAGAGGTCTTTGTATTTTTAAATATATATATATACACCTGCCTCTAAGACTTAATAGCTTTGGCTAAACCATTCTCTTTATTCCCACAATCGTTTCGCGGTATTCCTATTTATTAATATATTTACAAATTTTAACCATCTCTACTCTACTTAAATCGTTTAAATGATCCCCATTTATTAATTGTAACCGAAGTTGTTTTCATAAATTATAACTTTCTTTTTTTTTAGAAAGTAACAAATGTGTTTCAAAATAAGGAATGATATTTGCAGTGTTTTTAACCCCATTTACTATATAATTCCAATTATTAGGTAGAGAGTGATGACTGACATCTCCTACTTTTAATATAGAAGATATATGTTGTAAAATTATTGTATTAACATCTCATTTTTGGCTAATGATAAACCTTAATCGGTAAGCTTTACTATTTGACAGTAAAGACAAATTAAAACATCCCTCAGCGTCAGTCAATCCTAATAACCAGTTATCTTCTAAAGTAGGTAACAAAGTATCAAAAATAGGATTAATTATTTTTAATTTCATTCGTAGAGCTAAATCATTATATGCAGAAAGGAAAGTTAAAAATCGTGAATTTCTAGTAAAAAATACCATGTTTCCATTGAAAATCAGGCATATTAATAATAAATGTTTCATATCTTGAACAATAAACCTATGTGTTTTATTAGATTTATGCCTTCGGCTCCGTGCCGCGTCCGCGAGGCCTTGTTGAATTACTTTACCAAAACCTAGATTATTTGATATATACTGAAGAACTTGTATATCTGAAGTACTTTTACTTATTACAAATTGTAAACTACCTCTATTGGTAACCGTGAAAGAACCATCCCCTTCCGCAAAACCTATTAACCACTCTAAAAAAGATTGTGTTGCTTTTGGTTTATTTGGATATAATTTTGAAAACTCTAAATGGAATGATGAAAAGTTAAATAAACGATTACTAGGAGAGGGTATTAAAAAGGGTAAAGCTACAATTTTTAAATTTAAACCGTGAATATTGTCTTTTAAGAATAGGTGTTGATATAAAATAGGATCACCTCCTCCAGCAGGATCATAGAAGCTTGTATTGAAATTTCTATCTGTTAGGAGCATCGTAATTGCCATAATCTTGATATACGAGCAAAAGCCCATGAATAGCCACTAAAACATAGTCGTATTCTTAAAAATATATTACAGTATATTTAGAGTATATACTCTCCTATTCACATAGAAGTTGGGAATAAATCTTAATAATCTAAGTTGTTAAGTAAAATTTATTTAAATGATTCCAAGTAAAAATAGTTCTATTATCATTCATCTCTTTTTTTAAATCTAAAACTTTATCTATATTATACTGAGAATTTTTAAATCTTGGATTAAATAGATTAAGAATTTCTTTTCAATCATTATAATCTAAAAATTTAGAGCCAAATAAAGGATATACGTTTAAATAATTTACTAATAACAAATTTGTTTCTAAACTCATGGTTCTTAACCTATATTGAGGGTGAGTTGTATTTTCTCTAATATTTTTAATAGAAACCTTTAAAAATTCAGCAATATTAGCTAAAAATGGTTCATTACTATTTGCTAAATGATCTTTTTGTCTTTGACTTAATTCAAATTTACATTCTATTTTAGGGTATTTACCTTTCATAGTAGTTCTAACAGAAAAGTGACCATCTGATTCAATCATTCCTGATAACCAAGCACTATTTATTAAAGAATCATTATTTAAAGGTAATTTAGTTAAATTTAAATTAGTGTCCTTATTATTCAGCCAATCAATTAATTTATAAAGAGAATGAATTTTAGGAGTTTTCATATTACCATTTAATAATTTAACTAAATTTAAAATTCCTTTTTTATCATTTATATAAAGAATATAAACATTTAATCCTTTTGTACGTTGTAAGGATCCATAACCTAAATTTTTTTGTATTAATAAAGCTAAAGGTAAATCCTTTAAATGAAATGCTATTTGAATAGAAGGATAATTAAGTTTATTTTTAGAAGATCTTTCTGTTGTAGGTACAAGCGCGTACTCGATAGAACCGTAACCTTCAATTATTCCTGTTAAATAACTTATAAAATTATTTTTTTCCAGCAGTAGCTGCCTTTTCGTAGATAAGATTGAAGAGTCTAAATAATTAGAACTATTACTTGCATTTAATAGGATACTATTACAACAGATTATCTCTGGCGTATATTCTCTGAAGATCCCTAAAAGATTCAAATCTATTAAGTTTCCTGCTGATTGACTTTCTATTAAATAATATAGAAAGCTTTTCCAGCAAATAGCCAAATTTAATGCCGGCACAATATAAGGCTTACCGGCTAATACGGGTAGAGCTAATAACAATAGAACAGCTGTAATGAATATGGCCCACACAAATAAAGGTAATTTATGTAAAGACATACCATTAGTTCTCATATTAAGTGTCGTACTTATGAAATTAATTGCTCCCAATAATGAAGACACTCCTGCTAAATGCAGTGAGAAGATTGCTAAATCAACCGATCCCCCTGAATGCGATTGAATTCCGGCTAAAGGAGGATATCACATATTAATTACCTATTTAACCTCTAAATACTTTAGAGATAGATAATTCAGAACTTTGGTTCTGGTTCGGACTATACCTTTACCCTTACAAGCGTTTTATGATCTTAAATACTTTATTCTATCGAATTGATCGAATTTTTCGCATTAAATCTTGTATTTTATTTAGATATATAAATCGTTCATTACCCGTTTTTTTCATGCTTGTAGAGCGTGACTTATTAAATGATCGTGCTCATATTCTATACTCTAATGATTTCATTCCTTTAAATGTATTATTATAAAAAGCAATGATATCAGGTATATCCCGTAAAGTATCTGCATACACTGTAAAATAAGTTCCTTTAGTTTTAACTTTAATTTTTAGTAATTGTGCTGCAGCATCTAATACGATTTTATCTAGTTTTTGAGTAATCTCAAAAGCATGAACAATCCGTTGAACATCTTTCGTATATAAATAAAAACTACCTTCTGCTTCAGTAAAACCAACTAACCATGATTTACTCATAACAGTTTTAGCGTTGCATAGCGACGTAACTTTGTTATTAACTACAGATCACACTGGTGAAACATAATTATTAGGTCTTACTTGATTTTTTAGTTCGACTAACATTGCATGTTTTTTGATAGTAGGAATAGCAGAGTTACTACTAATTAATAAAGCTTTTTTAAATAGCTCATAATTGTAATATTTGCTTGTTAGTAAAGGATACTGATCAAAAATAGGAATAATATGTTGTAATAACAGTTTTCTATCTCGTATTCGAAACTCAGCCATAGCTCTTCCGATTATTTTCCCATCTCTTTCGATGTTTGTATCCTGGTCTTTTTTCTCTTTTTTATTTTTGTCTTTTTTTTTATTAAAATTAAAAAAAAAAAGAAGAAAAAAAAAGATTTGACCATACATCGCGTACGCGGTAGAAGAAAGGAGAGTAGATGGTTTACGCCCTGGAGAAATATTTTTATCTCGAGAATGGGTACTCAACTCCAAAAAAGTATTCGTCCCCACGCTAAGCGCTGGGATTGAATATTCTTTTCGTACTGTACCTATACCTAACATAGTTTTAATATGATAAAGCAATCGTAAGTTATAGGTACTTTGAGCTATTTTAAAATAGAAAATTCATTTACCTGGAAGATGTTCACTAAAATGAAATGTACCATCACCGTCTGTTATTCCAACTAATCATTGTTCAAATTTTATATCTGTATTATTTTTGTTCAATCTTTTACTTAAAGGTACTTCACGTGTAGTCTCTGATGAGTTAACTGATGTGCTAACTCAGGCGGATTGTCCCCGTGTCATTGACATTTTTACTGTAGTATTATTACCACCTACGAGTAGTCAATTTCGAGTAGAGGAGTTTTTCGCATCGAGTGAAGTTTTTTTCCCTATTATACATACAGACATCATAATAGGTTCGAACAGCATACCTAATGACATTATATCATTTTTTACTGTTCATCCTGTACCAGCCCCGTTTTCTACTAATGAACTCATTAATAATAATATTAATGCGGGTGGTAATAGCCAGAACGAGATATTATTTAATCTTGGAAATGCCATATCGGGACTCCCGCAGTGTATAGGTAAAAAATAATTCATTTATTCATAATTTTTCAAAAATGATTGGACTATATCTTCAGGTTAAAACCGCGCTACGTATAGTCTCTGAGGATCCTACAATAAAAATAGACTTAAAACCATAAACACTTACCTTAATACCAAAACAAAGTAGCTATTAAAATAATTCGCGAGAGCATATGTTGTAAAATAAAACTATAGCAAATGCTAGCTTTAGACCATGATATACATTTTTACTTAGATCTAAGGTAGGTATTGCTATGAAATATTTTTTTTTAAGTTTTGCTAATTATACGCCTAGTGTTATGTTATACCAGCGAGTAATATTATTTGTTTATTTTACCGCGTTAGCTTAGCTTTAGCATAGCATTAGCTTAGCGTGACAAACCACCTTGGTTGGCGCCTAACTATAGCTTATTTTATTTTGGTTTCCTGCGGATTTTCCATTTTCTAATTTTAATGTATTAGAATATTACCGTTAATTTTTAAGACCGCTGTACGCTTGTTAATTATTTTACATCTTTTTTTTTTTCCATTCTATATTTTTTTCTATCTCTTATTTCCGCGTTACCGATCGTGTTAGCGACCACTACCCCTATCCGGTTCTTAAAAGGGAGCTACAGGAGGGAGAGCCAGCGCTCACTGTAGCTCCTGAGTGAACGCCTAGCTTAGCCTAACTATTTAATTAAAAAGTAACAGTGAAAAGTGCAAAGCACCGCTATCTACCTGTCACCCCAATCGAGTTCTCAGTAGGGATGGAGTACGCGGACGTGGTAAAATAAACAAATATCATTTAATTAAATTATAATTATTCATTAGTTTAGCCTTAGCTTAGCTAAAGCTTAGCCTGAGCTATCATAACAGAATTAATAAATATAAAGATAATCAAGTTTTCAGCTGGTTCTATAAAGGTACTTTAGGAATTTCCCGCATATAGTAGCGTAATAAGATCGACTTCACAGTCAACCACGGCAACTATTTACTTACTCTCCCTCAATTTTTAATTTAAGGTTTTAGGTTTAGGTAACAATCATTTAAATGATCCCACTTATAAGTAGTACGTGTACTATTAAAATCTGTTCTAATTTTTATTGCTTTATCTAAGTAAGAAGTAGTTATTGGATTTGAATTTTGTAACGCTAGAACATATGTTCAATCCTTAAAGTCTAAATATTTAGAAGAAAGAAGAGGATATTTGTTAAAATAATTAATAATTTTATAATTACTATTTTTATTTTGACTAATAATTGTAAAACTATGAAAAATTTTATCTTTAATTAATCTAGATCTACTATAAACAGTTACACCTAAATACAAACCTATTTTAGAGATGACAGAGAAAAAAGTTTGTATATTTTCTGCTGAACCTTCCACTGTTTTATTATGTTTTAAGGTTTCCACTTCTTTACTATTACTATTCGAAGATACTATGAATTGGGTAGGTTCCATTTCTACCTTTTTTATTAGAGTTGTTGTAGGTCTATTATAGTTTTGTCTAATTTCAAGCCGATAATATAATTGAACTCTTGTAGAATTCTTATTAGATCTTTTATGAATATTTATAGAAAAATTAGCATCAGCATCCGAAAATCCAGATAACCAACTGTTACTATCAATAGGTGAGGTATCTAAAGGACAAGTTTCAATTGTATGTACTTTAGATAATATAGAGATAGTACTAGGTAATTTGCTGTTTTTATTTTTAATAATATAACTATTTAACCAATTAATTGCCCTATCTTTAGCTTCAATTTTAGGTGTTCGCATATAAGAGTTAATAATAGAAAGAATAGTAAATATGCTGACTATGTCTTTAATTTGCCAAAGCACATAACCTCTTTCTGGTTTAATATAAACACGCCCACAATTACTTAATTTTTGTAAATAATTAGCTAAAGGTAGATCAGCCTTCTTGAATACAACAATAATAATTGGAGAGTATTTTTTAGCTGTGGATAAAGAGTTATGTACGGCTATTGTACCACCACCTTCGATCAAACCAGCTAAATAAGGCCCAAGATGTGAATTAGATTGATTAATATTTAAGGTTACTATACTTTTTATTCTAACTACTATTCTTTGGAAGAGGACCGTACTATCTGATCTATTTATTTGATTGTTAATTTTTTGTAATTTAGCAAAATAGCTTTTAATTTTATCGCCTACGCGGTAGATTAGTTTATATACCCTAATATATCCAACCTCTTTAAAGCTGTTAAAATAGATAGACTTTCTATTATGAAATTTAGATAACAAAGATATCGCGTACGCGGTAGAACACCAAACCGTTAGAGAAGAAATATTTAATTTACCAAAACCTCCTACTAAACCAGGCATAACCATAAAGAATATCATGATAAAAGCGTGAGCTGAAATTATAACATTAAATAATTGATGGTCTCCTTGTAAATATTGAACACCGGGAGAGGATAATTCTAATCTAATAAGTACTGAAAATGCAGTACCTATCATTCCGGCAAATACAGCAAAGATTAGGTAAAGAGTTCCTATCTCTTTAGCATTAGTAGAGTTCAGCCAGGCCAAAGTATTTTCACCTAGCTTAACAAATAAATTAAGCTATTTAATTATTATTTACATTTGACCTCTAAATTTTAATAGGTATAATTATATTGTAATTTCTCCTTGTAATTATTAATTATACCTTAAATTTGATTTATCTGCGTAGCTTTAGCGGTATTTTTAATTAAGAGTTTTAGTTTTTTCTTTTTTTTCTTCTTTTTTTTTTTAATAAAAAAAAAGACAAATAAAAAAAAAAAGAAGAAAAAATATATGACAATATATTTTACCGATATTTTAATTAATCTTTTTTTGAAAGCACCTGGAGTTGAACCAGGACTTTCCCATTAAAAGTGGGACACTCTACCTCACGAGTTCTGCTTCCTTAAATAAAAATTTTTTTACTAGATATTTGTTTATCTCTCCTTTACTAATAATTTTAAGCTTATCTGTTTGCAATATTTTAATTATTAATTAAATAATTTAGAGTTAAACAAGTAGTAATTGACAAGGCATATTTACCGCGTAGTAATAGACATATTTTTTTTAATTAACATAGAAATATCTACCAATAACTAGAATAAATATAAAAAATTTTATTTATTAATATCACAGATTGTACTATATTAACCATGAACAGACAGATATAATACAGTAGTTTGTAATATAAGAAATTGAAAGATTGAACACAATTTCTCAGATAAAAGATTTAAAATCCGAATCGTTATACGGTTTTATTTTATTATTTTATATTTGTAGTGCTGTAAACTTATTACTATCAAACTCCATTTTTATTTAAAGGTATCTGCGAAGCAGTACGCGGTAGATTAAATTTTAATTTATAAAATTACAAGAAACTAAAGAGTCCTTTAAAAATTTTTTTATTACTATAAGCTACAAGGAGTAATAAAACATATTTTTTTTTTATACAGAGCCTTAATTTTAATATAGCATAATCTACGATAAAAAGTATGCTTTTGTACAGACACCTTACTATTTTCACAAAGGTTTCTATTCTACCGCGTACTGCTTCGCAGAGACCTTCTTTGGAGGTTTTAGCACTACATAAATTAGAGTCCATTTGAAACTGTAATCTACCTGCTCAATCTTGGTTATGTTTTATACCTAAGAGATAATAACTACTCTCTACTTTCTATATATTTGATGCTTATAGCCTACCTTTATTTTTAAGTATTTACTTTGTCTAAACCCTTGTAAAGTTAAAATAGGTTATAGGTTTACATAATTATAAAAGAAAACAAGGGATTGATAAGTAGTTATTTAGAAACAGTAAATAGGAGCTAAGTCAGTAACTAGAAATGAGATAGGGGCTTTTCTGCTTAGCTCTAATTTAATAAATATTTAGCTGAGTTGACCAGATTCGAACTAGTATTAAAGCCACTACCAAAAAATGGTGTTTTTCCAATTAAACTACAACTCAATAATTTAAAGAACAAATATAATAAACAAAGATAAGAATAAGAATAAGAATAAATAAAAAAAAAGAAAAATAAAGAATAATAAAAATAAAAAAAAAAAATAAAGAAAAATGCGAAGCGAGAAAAAATAAAACTAACCCCCAAAACTTTTGTTTAAAATTTGCAAGCTACTCTCTAATAGGCTTTCCTTATGTAACGTTAAATTTTATTTTCTTACATTACATTTTTATTTTATAATATTTTTATAGCTATACTAATAATGGTAGTTTAAAATATATAATTTTACTATAGTAAAACACACTGGCCTTTTTTTAAGAATCGAAGCAGTTTTCTATCTATTTAAGGTAATGGTTGCACTACAACAAATTTAAGGTTTTCTATTTCTACTTTTTATAATTTTACAAACGCTTAAGAGTTTACCAGCGAAAGGGTATTATAACAATTATATATAATACGAGTAATCAGATTCGAACTGATGATATCTATTTGGAAGATAGAGGTTATACCTCTTAACTATACTCGTTTTATAACTTATTCTTTTAATTTTGTCATGAGTTAAAAAAAATTATAACAGCAATAAATTTTATTAAAATAAAAAATACTGTGCAAAAAAAAATATATTAACTTTAAATGTTTAATTCTACCGCGTACGCGATATCTATGTATACTACACTAGTTTAAATTTTTCGTATTAGTAAATATAAACGTAGATATAATCATACGATGCAGTAACAATTAAAATAGCTAAGTTATAGAGATAAATCTATCACCCCTCAGAGATATTAACTTATACGTTTTCTATTACTCTAATCTCAGTATGGTCCGTTATACGTTAAAAAGAAGAAAATTAACTTTAGCTATTTTAAATTAACACCTAAAGAGAAGGACTTGTTAAAAAAAAAAAAATATTAAAAAATAAATTTATTAAAATTAAAAAAAAAAGAAGAAAAGCCATTACCTAGTTAAATAGTAGGGAAAGAATTAGGAAAATGGAAATTAGAAGGAATTATTGAAAAAGGTATATTTATTAGACCTAAATTATATGCATATTACACTTCAAAGGGTAAATTAAAGAAGGTAGCAACAGGAGTTGATGCTAGTCAATTAGCCTTTTCTGATTATGAATTAATGTCAAATGGTGAATCTATAACAACAAGTAAATTAAAAATGTCTGTAAATCGGGATACCTTAGAAGTTAAAAACTTTAATCCAAAAATCACATTGCACTTACACGACCGCGATCGCGAAAATATGAATAATAATTCAGTTTAACCCTAATAAATTCGCTATTTTCCGTATATATAAATTTCTTATCTCCATTTCCTATACCATTACCTATACCTGTCTCTAAACCGTGGAAATAAATATTATATTTTGCTCTAGCTCTGGCTCTAGCTCCATTATTAATTTATATCTCATAATCGCTACCTGTTCAATAAATAAATTATACTTTTTCTTATTACCTACATTATAATTCTTACTACACTTAATCTTAATATTATTATATAAATCTCTATTATAATCTATCAACATATTGTAAAAATAAAATAACCTCTCTACTTTAATGATTAAGCTCAACAAGGAAAAATAAGATTTAAAGAATTTATGTTGGAGATAAAAATTCCTAAACATAAATTTAAATTTTATAATATTCACTATAAGTGTTTGATAAATTATGAAATACATGTGTACAGATACCCCTAGGGGGGGATATTTTTTTTATATTAGATCTTAAAAATAAAAGTACAACCTTTATAATTTAACTTTTATCCTTATGTCACAAGCCCCAAAGGGGAGAGGACTGTTTATGCAAATTAAAAATAAGTTAAAAGTAATTTAATTTTTATTGTTTAACTTAGATGCCTTCTGTATAGCTAAATTTTATAATTATAAAATATTAATTAAACAATAACTACGCTGAAAATACAAGTAAAAGCTAGCGAAGCGGTAAATTTAAGTAATAGACATATTTTATTTATATCGCGTAGCGGTAGAATTTGTCTCCCTTTTGGGGCTTGTGCTATCTCCGGTCTCTATGCTATCTGTATACGTTGGTTGATCAAAATTTGTTAAAGCTATGGCACCTGAACCTATTTCTAACACGAATCCTATTGTTAAAACTATGAAAAAGATTATAGCAATAGAAAATCCAAAGGTTGATACTTGGTATAGAGTAACAGCTATAGGGAATAATAATAAAATTTCAAGATCGAAAATTAAAAATAACATAGAAACTATGTAAAAATGAATTTGGAAAGTAGATCTTGTTTGTCCGTACACGGGGCTGAAACCACATTCATACGCGGAAACTTTAGATTCATCTGGTCTATGTACAGCTAATAATACATTTAAACCTAATAATAATAAAGATAATATAGGTATAAAAATAAATAGAAAAAATAAATTATTCATTAAAAGTTAAATAAAGATAATGATAGTAATTGTGTACTATTTAAGATTATTGAAGGTTTTAAAAAAAATAATAAAATAGATAAAGTTAAAGTTGAAATTAAGAAGCTATGAACATTACTTAATATACTAGTATTAACCTCTGTATCGCTTTCTACTTCTAATGAAGTAAAAGGTAAAGAAGTTGCCGCTGTATTATCACTTATCACAGTATCTTCGGTATGAAGAACTTTAATTATTTTTAAATAATAAGAAGCACTTATGACACTTACAATTATACCTACAAAGCTCATAAAGTAGTATCCAGACCCTATTGCAGAATATAGAACAAACTGTTTAGAAAAAAATCCAATTAACGGTGGAATACCTGCCATAGAAAATAAACAAATAGATAAACTTAAACTTAGTAAAGGATTTAAGAAAAATTGACCTTTTAATTCTGAAATTTGTCTTAAATCTTTAATTAAGGTATATTTCGGCTTATTTTTAAAATAAGAATGATTAATTATATAACTTAAAGCTATTATAATTAAAAATACATTTAAATTTGTTATTGAATATTGAAGAATATAAAATAAAAGAGAATCTACAGATTGTTCAGTATTTATAGCTAAAGCTAATAAAATAAATCCAATATGTGATATTGTACTATAAGCTAATAATCTTTTAATTCTACTTTGGGCTAATCCAACTACAGTTCCTACTATTAAGGAACATAATGAACTTATTAATAATAAATTTTTTAATAAATTTATTGAATTATCTGTTATTTGATCTATTATTAATGTATTTAAAGATCCTATTACACCTATTTGAGTATGTAATTCTAATAATAAAATTAATATACCTATTTTAGGCATTATTGTCAACCATATAGTAACAATAGTAGGTGTTTCATCATATACATCAGGACTCCAATTATGTAAAGGTGCTGCAGCTATTTTAAATAAAAAACCAATTATAATAATTATTAAACCTAAACTTAATCCCTGTATAATATTATTTACTTCTGATACTGATATAAGAGAATAAATTGATTCAAAATTTGTTAAACCTGTAAAAGCATATATTAAACCAGAACCTAATAATATTAAACAAGAGGATAAACCACCTAATAAAAAGTACTTTAATCCTGCTCTAGTTGAAGATTCAGAATCTCTATATAATGTAGATAATACATATACACCAAAAGATTGTAATTCAATACTTAAATACATTGAAATTAAATCAGAACTAGATATTAATAAGCAGGTACCTAAAGTACTAAATTGTACTATTAAAGAGTAATCTTGCCCTTTTCCTTTTTCTCCCTCCATTAAGGATTCAGATAAAACGTAGCCTTTATTTCCCTGAGTAATAACTGAAGATTTTAAATTATACATTAAAGGCCAAGCTATTAAAATTAAAGAACCTATTATTAATAAAAATACTTCCATGAATTGGGAAATTACTGTGACTTGGAATAATCCACTATATATACCTATACCCGATCCAATTGACTGAATATTTAGAGTATTAAAGGATAAAACTCCGGCGTATATGAAAACTATAGTAGATATTCTAGTAAAATAAGCTGATGATAAATGAATATTTAGTGAAGGTATGGCCTTAGCCACTATTAATGTTAAAATTGATATGAAAATCATAACTCTGCCTCTTTTATTAAAATTTAAAACCTTAGAAAAAATTTACCGCTGTTATCCCAGCCCTGGTCTTTTTTTAATTTAACCACATAAGAAAGGGGAGGCTGTTGTAGCTACCGATATTTCTCTATCAAATAGGTACTAGTAAATATTATAATAGCTGCTATTTAATTTAGTTCTACCTTAATAAAAAATTTAGGTCTAATTATTTATATTTACCTGTTAGCTAAGCTAAGCGTAACTAGAATTTAATTCTTTACTTCTTTTTTTTTTTTATAAACAAGCCCCAAAGGGGAGAGGGCTAAACCACGTTCTACATTAATTAAATAGGATCCAACTATACACTTTAAAATATAAATATATTTTTTTAGTTAGAGTTATTTTAGTTGAAATAACAAATAACATCTGAAAAATTATAAAAAAATTTTTTTTCTATGACCATATTTTTAATTAAACCTATTTGAGCTCCTAAGACCTTAAATTTTATCTCTTTATATGTACCTTTTTTAGTCTTTTTTTTATTAAAAAAAAAAAGAAGAAAACAGAATAACAAGCCCCAAAGGGGAGAGTAAGAAAAATTTTGAATAAAACTTTAAATATAGAGTGGAGTTCTTAAATTTTATTTGTACTTTCATAAAGAGGAGGTATCTATTTTTGATAGTCCTTCTCTGTTTTTTCTGTTTTCTCTTTGTGTTTTTTTTTAGTCTTTTTTTTTTATTAAAAAAAAAAAAGAAGAAAAAAGAACACAAATCGCGTGGTGGTAGGAGGGGTTCCTACAAAATTTTCTCTTTTTTTTTCTTCTTTTTAGTCTTTTTTTTTTCTTCTTTTTTTTTTAATAAAAAAAAAAGACAAAAAAAAAAAAGAAGAAAAGAATTAAAAAAATATATTTTAAGCTAAGGTTGGGTAGAGCACTAAATTTAAAGGGGTTTAAAGTGTAGTAAATTAGTATTTAAACCTATAACTCTGAGCACTTTTACTTTAATCGGTAAAATATAGTTATACGTCGAATTCAGAAGGTGCTTTATACGGTATAGTATCCGGGAATTTAGTAGCACTGTTATCTCTTCTATGCAATAGAAAAGGTCTTATCCTACTAAAACCATAAGAACTAAGCTTAGCGTTACGTTCTATACGTTGTATAGAAGTTAAATTTTTTTCTATTAATTTGTCTGTGCTTTCCTGACTTCCATCTGTATTGTTCAACTTACTGATAAACCAGTCTAAGAAAGGTGTATTAGGTTCTAAACCTTTATCTTCAAATTTAGAGGTCATATATTTATATTTTTCCTTTAACTCTAAAGTATTGAAATTAAATAAATTTGTATTATCTTTATCCGCTAAACTTAAAGTATACTTAAAATATGTACAGTCAAAAAAATAAACAGGTAGATTAAAAAAATTAAAAAACGTTAAAAAGAATAACGCGAAGCGGTAATATCTAAGAGTAAAAATAAATAAAAAATTTAATAACCTAAAATAATTAAAAGCTACGATTATTGAACTTATAACTTTTAATCCTTTAATATTTTTAATATTTATAAATTGTTTTATTTTCTTAATTATAACTCTTACCCCTTCTGCCTCTTGTAGATTTCTTATTTTACTTATTTTTCTTATTTTTATTCTCCCTACAGTTGTTCCGATAAATAGAACAGGTTTCCTTCTTAAACAACATTTTATTCTTTTCGTTGTGCGGGACACTACTATAAAACGTACTAGGCCTAATAAATTAAGCAAGGTTGGAAAAAACACATATTTGTTAAATATTTCTCTAACTATAGAAATATTAGGTAGAGGGTGGTATGGTTTTATAAATAAGCCGAGAGGTATATTTATTTTTGTTGTTTTATTAATAATTGCAAAGGAATGGTGAGTGGGGGTTTGGGTAAACAAATCTAAATTAATTAATGTAAATATAATATTAACTTTAAATATATCGTGTACGTGGTAAAAATTAATTAATAATAGATCATCGTACAGAATTAAAAAATAAATAAAAAAAAATTTTATTTTAATTTTTATAAATAAAGGGTTATAATTATATAGCATTTGAATTATTTTAGCAATTAAAAAAATATAAGGAATAATACTATATATATTTTTGTGGTTGGAGAATGATTTTATAGCACCCATTATTACATTTATAGGTGCAACTAGGTCAGCGAAATTTTTAATAGTAGGTAAAATTAAGAGAATTAAGTATTTAAAAGTAAGGGTTTTACTTTCTACCCCTTCCCATTGTAGAAGGCTTCCGGATAACTTTACATTTATAAGATATAAGGGGGATACTACCACTAATGCAGGACTATGTGTAATATAGGGGAATAAAATATAGTAAAAAATATTTGAACTTGGAAAAATATTCCACAAAATATGGGTTAATTTTAAGCTAAAGTATAATAATTTTTGTATATTAAAAACTATAAAAGATATTACTGGTATAAGTATTAAGAATGTTATCATTTTTATTTTTTTAATTATCGCGTTCTAAGTAGCGAGCGCTCGCCTTAGCGCTTGTTTATTGTTATTTTACTACTCTCTTTTTGCTATGCTTTAATTATTTAATTATTTAATTGTATATAAAGAGAATAATATAAAGTAAAGATTTAAGGAATAGTGATTTAATTAATTATTTGATTATATAAAGTATCACTAATTTAAGAGTATAAATTTATATGAGTATATATTTTTAATTATTTATTTAACCTTTATTATTAAGGGAGTGGGGATTTTAATTTATATATAATTTTATCGCGTACGCGGTAGTTTTAGTTATGGGTATACATTAATTTATCGTATTAATTAATTATTTATTTATTTTATTTCTTTTCTTTTATATAAATTCGATTTTGTTTATTTATGGTTTTTTATTCTTAGTTTAGTCTTTTTTTTTTTATTAAAAAAAAAAAGAAGAAAAAAACTTTTTTTTACCGCACACGGGATAAATTAATTATTAGCTCTCTTTTTAATATTTAAAAGTAAATTCTGACTGTTTTTGTTACTAGGTATACAATAACTTAATAATACACCGCAAACATATGCTAAGTGTGGATCTTCTGAAGTGTTAAAAAGAAATAAAAATTTTAATATACCGCGTTAGCTAAGCTTAACTATTAAATTAATATGCTGAGTACGCTATTGGAAGCTAAAAGTAAAAAAAGCCAAACTAAGATAAAAAAAAAAGAAGAAAAATATCACCAATTCCTCAATGAGATTTAACCTAAGACCTGCGTTATAAAACTTTTCCTTGTATCCTTCTTTACCTGTATTTTATAAGATTAATTATCTGTTTAGCTTACCTTCCTCAGAGGTTCCTCTTATTTAAGTGACTCTAATTTTTTAAAGTTAAGTTATTCTAAAGTTTTTAATTTTTATAGTATATGTGTTAAACACAGAATACTAGCGTACCCTCTAACCCTTATCAACGTGACAGGGCTTGAGGAAGAAGCGAATAAACAAAAATTTTTAGGAATAAAGGTGATTCGAACACCTAAGGGTTTTAACCCGAACAATTAGCAATTGTCTTATCTTACCAATGAAAATTATTCCTTATGTTTATATCACGAAAAATAACTTAAACCATAAACTTAGTTTTTTTTTTAACTAGATAATTTTACAAATATTTAAGAAAAAATATAAAATTTTAGAAAACAAATGAAGAAAGAAGACCTAAAAGGAAACATTCTTTTCTTCTTTTGTTTTTATTATAAAAAAAAGAGTAAAGGTAGTCTTTAGAAAATAGATGTAGCTTTTTTTGTGTATCGTTTGATGCTATTATAAATTAAGCTTTTTTTTATTACTTTTTTTAGATTTAAGATTTAGGGTTTATAGCTAAGTTTTTATTTTTTTAATTAATAGCGTTCTAAGTAGCGAGCGCTCGCCTTAGCGCTTGTTTTTGTTGTTGTCTTTTTTTTTTATTAAAAAAAAAATAAGAAAAGCGATACTATTATCCTTTAGTCTTTTACCTTTTAGCTTTGAAGGGTCCAGTTATATCTTTTAAAATATATTTTAAGTGAATAAATAAACTTAATAAATTTAATAATGATCCTTATCAGATTTGAACTGATCCTGGCTCCGTGAAAGGGAGCAGTACGAACCACTATACTAAAGGACCTAATTATTCCTGTAAGATAGGTATACTAACCATTACCCTGAAAAAGAATACTGCTAAACCTTACCACACTTTTACGCTCAGGCTGGGTAAAGCTGAGTGTTTATAGTTTACTATACTTACAGCAGGAAAGTAAGAAAATTAGGAAAGGTAGAGAAAAATACTTTATTTTTTATACGAACAAAGAGACTCGAACTCTTAAGGGATACCTCCCACTTTTGCTTAAGAAAAGATTGTTTACCAAATTTCAACATGTTCGCTAATTTCCTGCTTTTATGTGGCTCCCTCAGTACCACTTTGTGATTAAACCAGAAACACTACCCTTAAACCATAAGGGTGTAGCCATAGTCGGAGAGATTAAAATTTTTATATTTATTATTTTTCTTATTTTTTTTTTTTATAAAAAAAAAAGACAGTGAAGAATTGATGCCGCAAACGCGATATCATTATTTAAATTTACTAGTTAAGTTTTATATTGAATTTTATTGAATATTCTTTAATTTTAATAGGTCTTAAGAGGGTTCGAACCCCTGTAGAAAGTATTAACAGTACCTCGCTTAAACCACTCAGCCATAAGACCTTTATAAACTATCTTTTTTTTTCTTTCTTTCCTCTTTTATAATTTTTATAAAATATCGTATATGCGGTAAAAAAAATTTTACTAATACAGGTTTTAGTTTCAGCCTGTTATTTTTAGGGTTATACTCTTGTTACAAGGATGACTGTCCAAAGTAAAATTTAACCATAGATATCTTAAATGGGTAAACTCACCTTATTATTTATTTAAGACTAAAAATAGAATTACGGTGGTTACTATCCCTTTTAACTATAAGACTTAGAAACCCAAAAAAGCTTTTATAAATTTAAACACCTTTTAGCAAAGATACGGTAGGCGCGATTCGAACACGCAATAGCTCTCCATCCCAAATGGAGCGACTGGCCAATTTGTCATCTACCGTTAATTATTTTTACCGCTAAGCATAAGATTAAAATTATCTATTTTAATAGTTGCGTTGTAAGAAGCGAGCGCTCGCCTTAGCGCTTGTTTTACCTTTTCTTAAATTTAAAAACTACCGCGTATGCGATAAAATTTTATTACTCAATCCTCATTCCTCCATCCATATCACCGTAAAGAAGTAATAAACCATAAGTAAACAATATGTTTATACGGCCTGTACTAACGACACCTTATATTATAAAGTCTAAAATTTTAACATTATGAGTCAAAGATAATCAAATATTACTTTTTAATTTTTTTTTTCTAACTTTATAACTTTTGGATTATACTACTAATAAAATTGGCACACTCTTATTTAAAATTCCTATCTCTCCCCTTTGGGGCTTGTTTGTAAAAACTTCCTTTCTTTGTTAATTCTACTTTTTTTTACTGATAAAATATTAATGTCTCAATTATATTTTTAATATGCTAAAGATACCGCTTAGCGATAAATAGTCCCGTAGCTATTTAGGTCACCTCTGACTTTTTTTAGATACTAATTATAAATATAAAGATAAGCGTAATAATAACCCTTAATTAGTAAAGTCTCACCTAAGTTAATTAAGCTACTAGGGGTGTGGCAGTTTATAATTAATATTATAAGATTCATTATTTAAGAAACTTAGATACTTATAATTAAAATACCGCGTACTGCTTCGCAGAGACCTTATTTTTTTTTTTCGGGCACTGTGAGATTTGAACTCACGACTTTTAAAAAGTAATCGTTTTCAAGACGAACGCCATAAACCAGACTCGACCAAATGCCCCTTTTTTTTATTTTTATCGCGTACGCGGTAGTTTTAAATTTTACTGCTAGTTTTAAGTAGAGATATTGTACCTTTATACTTTACGTTATGATTTAAAGTATAAAAATCCCAGAACTAAAATGAAATTAATTAAAAAAAATTTTTTTAATGAAATTAATTAAAAAAAATTTTTTTTATCAAACAATTAAGTAGGATGAGCTATTATTAAAAAAATTATGAGGAATAAAGTACTATACTATTTTTTATTTTCTATTTTCTATTTTTTATATTCTATATTCTATATTCCTTAAATTTTATCGACAAATTTTTAATAGCTCTTTAATATTTCGCTAAGCCGTAAAATTTAACTAAAATTTAATTATTAATATCTAGGTTCTGGTCAAATAATTAAAACCCTTTTTTTTTAGTTTTAATAAGACCTAAGGGAGTTGAACCCTTATAATATCCATTATGAGCGAACTGCATTAACCATTATGCTAAAGTCTTTAATTTCTCTTTAATTTTGTCGTTTTATACTTTTCTTTGTGGGTCTTCCTTAATATCTAAAGAAATAAATATATAAAAAAATGACCTTTTAACTCTTTATATTTAACATTTTTTTTAGTTCTTTTTTATAATTTATACTCTATAATTTTTTTCGTAGTGAGAATATAAAGATATAAACAAACTCT